TCTGATCAGAAAAAGACAACTTGGTTCTATTTCATCTCTTTAACAAGTTTAGTGCTAAGCATAGCCTTTTTGTTATTTCAATGGAGAGAAGAACCTACGATCAGTTTTTTTGGTAATTTCCAAACAAACAATTTTAATAAAATATTTCGATTTCTCATTTTATTATGTTCCACTTTATGTATTCCTCTATCCGTGGAATACATTCAATGTACAGAAATGGCTGTAACGGAGTTTTTGTTGTTCATATTAACAGCTACTCTAGGAGGAATGTTTTTATGTGGTGCTAATGATTTAACAACTATCTTCGTATCTTTAGAATGTTTAAGTCTATGTTCTTATCTATTATCTGGATATACCAAAAGAGATGTACGGTCTAATGAGGCTATTATGAAATATTTACTTATGGGTGGAACAAGTTCTTCCATTCTTGCTTATGGTCTTTCTTGGCTATATGGTCTATCTGGAGGTGAGATTGAAATTCAAGAAATAGCCAATGGTCTTATAAATACACAAATGTATAACTCTCCAGGAATTTGGATTGCACTTCTATCTATAATGGTAGGAATTGCATTCAAGCTTTCTTTAGTTCCTTTTCATCAATGGACCCCCGATGTATATGAAGGAGTGCGATTCGTTTTACAAATTATTACATTTCTAAATCTCTTTTTTAGAGATGTTTCTATCTATAAAAACTCTATAGACATGTGGAAAAAATATTGTTATTCCCACTTGGACTAAGACATCACTTTTACCAAAAATTTGAATTGGATTAAGGTAAAGCAAAGTAAGAAACAAACTCAAATTGTTTGATTGAATTAAAAAATAAATAACCTTTACAAATTAATTATTACGGGTAGTTTTTACAAAAGATCAGATTAATGACGTGTACAATATTTTTATTCTTAACGTAAATGCTACATAGTAAGTTTTCATTCTTCAGAAACTACGAATGTAAAAAAGAAGGCATCCGTCGACAAAAAGATTACCCTAAGATGAGCATCTCATGACTATTCAGAACGATTTAAATCAGATGGTTTTCTTTTTTCTTTTTAACTCTTTCATAACTGAACTTAAGAAATAAGAAAAAAAAATGATTTACCATACCATAATAACCACTGAGTAAGGATTCCTCGAAAAGTTAAGGATTAGTTATTCTTTATATCAATTGAATAGATCCAATCTTATACATACACGAGGAAGGTAATAAAAAAAAAGAGAATCAAACGATTATGCTAATCTTTTTTATCACTTAGGAGCCGTGCGAGAAGAAAGTCTCATGCACGGTTCTGAATGAGAGAAAAGAGGGAGAATTCCTCTTTTCGACTCTAACTCCCCCACTCCAGTCGTTGCTTTTATTTCTGTTATTTCAAAAGTAGCTGCTTCAGCTTTAGCCACTAGAATTTTTGATATTATTTTTTATTTCTCATTGAACGAATGGCATCTTCTTTTGGAAATATCAGCTATTCTTAGCATGATATTAGGAAATTTAATTGCTATTACTCAAACAAGCATAAAACGTATGCTTGCATATTCATCGATAGGTCAAATTGGATATATCCTTATTGGAATAATTGATAGAGACTTAAATAATGGATATGCAAGCATGATAACTTATATGCTACTCTATATTTTTATGAATTTAGGAACTTTTGCTTGTATTGTATTATTAAGTCTACGTACAGGAACAGATAACATTCGGGATTATGCAGGATTATACATGAAAGACCCTTTTTCAGCTTTGTCTTTATCTTTATGTCTGCTATCTCTAGGGGGGATTCCTCCATTAGCAGGTTTTTTTGGAAAACTTTATCTATTCTGGTGTGGATGGCAAGCAGGCTCCTATTTATTGGTTTCGATAGGACTCTTTATGAGTGTTATTTCAATATATTATTATCTGAAAATAATTAAGTTATTAATTACTGAAAGAAACAAAGAAATAACTCCCTACGTGCAAAATTATAGATTATCTTCTTCAATCTCAAAAAATTATATCGAATTTAGTATGATTATATGTGTAATAGCATCTACTTTACTGGGAATAGTAATGAATCCAATTGTTGCAATTGCCCAAGATACATTATTTTAGAGATTGAGATTTTTTCTATATAATTTTTCTTACTAACTGAAAAAAGTAAGAATTGCCCTTCTATTCATATTCTTAAAATTGCAGGGAATAGGCTTAAATTAGAAGATGAACTTCTAATTACAAAATCAACTTGATCGTTAAATTGAGAAGTTCATTTTCTACCAAAATAGAGATTTTCATTCTGAGAAAAAGTTGTTCAAACGTGCGTAAAAAAATCTTTGTAATTCTTAACTTCTCTTTAAAAGAGAAGTTAAGAATTACAAAACAGGGACGGAGATAATCTAATCTCGATACTGAATCGAATCGAGATAACCTTGCTGCGATTCTTTCATCTAAAAAATATTGTGAGCAGAACGCAATAACTGTTTATTGTGCATCCAGCAGGAATTGAACCCGCGACTTCCCAATTATGAGTTGGGTGCTTTTACCATTCAGCCATGGATGCTATGGTCAAGTGATTTTATCATAATTAATATGGTTATTATAATTATATATATTGAATTCTCATTTTCAACAAGAAATAGATTTGGGATTGTTAGCAATTTCTATAGGACAAAATGCTAATGAATGAATAATAATATATAAGATCTAATTTGGGGTGGGGGTACAAAGAGAGATTTTTTAATTAATTAAAAGAAGTATAGTTCTTTTCTATATATCTATTGTTCTAAATAGGGTAGAAAAATCCTATTGTATTTTTGATATATTGAGTTTCGTAAATATATAGTTAAAGATTAATATATTAAATATAATAAATACTTATCTATTTTTATGACCCTCTATACTTTTATATACTCGTTTGTATATTATCCTTATTTTACTTCCTCTGTTCTGGTATCTATATTGAAGTTGCATTGTTTACTAATTCAATTCTATCTCTCTTTTAATAGAAAAAGAAACTTTCTTTTTTCAAATTGTGCGATAATTATTTGAATAAGTTGTATTAACTACCTCTTTTTTATTATAATGAAATTTGATTAGTAATAATTATATTTTATTGTATTAAAAAACAAACTACCTCTTTTTTATTATAATGAAATTTGATTAGTAATAATTATATTTTATTGTATTAAAAAACAAATATTTAATTTTTAAAAAGTTTAACCCATATAATGGAAAAACGTAAAAACCCCTGGTCTACGGATCCTATTGGAAAGAACCGAGAAATAGTTTGGTTCTTTAGCGTTCAGTCGAGATTTAAAGATTACATGATGGAGATATTCGTTCCATGGAACGAATCCAATTTGGCGAGATTGTTAAGTCAGATATTTTCTGGTCGAGAAAGTGTTGTTAAGCTTTTTGACTTTCGGATTGTTAGTACATTACTTATACGGGATATGCGTATATTGATTTTAAAAGGTCAAAAAAAAAGAGCTGTAATGATAATAGCATTACCATTACTTTTCTATTTTTTAAATACTCGAGCCTTAATTGAAAGAAACAAATCATCATATAATTTGATGAAGATGTTTCCAGCTGTACAACATTTTGGAGCTAGAGCTAGAAAGGAAAATTTGTTGCTCGTTCCGCATCTTTTTATGTTTTCGCCAAAAGCCAAAAGGAGATATCAACGTTGCTTGCTCAATCCAAAAAAACATGTTTGGTCTAACACAAATCTGAATCATAAAAATTATAGAACATCAGAGAAGCAAGAAACAATAAGTTGGGAAAGCCCAGAATCGAATGACATCGAATGGGAAATTGATTCATCAATTCCAAACGAATATTGGGAACCTGAAACAGAACCTGAAAACCTTTATGAATGGGAAGAATCGATACTTTATATTAATCGAAGCAAAGCTATTGAGGAAGCAAAAACCAAACTCGAACAACTAGAAGAAAAACTAGTTCAAGCAGAAAAAGAATTTGCTATCTCTTCAAAACCAGAAGAATTAATAAAAATAGAAAGAAAACACAAAGTTGAAGAAATCGAAAGCTATAAAGAAACGATACGAAGAGTAAAGATACTACTCGAGAATCAGAAAATACTAAAAGAAATGGAACAAGAAAAAATGTTCCAAGAAGAATCAGATCAAGCAAGAGAATCTTTTTCCTTTTCAGAGTCGGAAGTTTTTCAAAGGTTGTTTGAGCATTTGTCAATAGATGAATCATGTATGAGTATTAATTATACTAATAAACCGAGTGAAAAATTCAAATTGTTGAAAGGGCGACAAGACGCTTTTCAATATTTCAGGGGATTAGAAAAGAATAGAATCGTTGATCTATGGAAGGTTAAAACATTTCTTAAAAATCCTTCTGTAAATTATGATATTTTATCAGATCCCGAATGGAACATCAGAAAAGATATAAACCAATTAAATTGTATTCGATTTTTCAATAAGAAAAAATCTTCAAGATCTCCCTCATCCTGTGATCAAAATAAAGAACAATTAGTATTAAACGATTATTTTCAATTGAAAAAATTTGTTCTTAAAATAACGGATCAATTTACTCTATCAATAACTAAGCCTAATCATACTTACTCTAATGATAAAATTGACCTGGATATCGATGATCATATAAATGAATTACATTTATTCAACCGGAATCTATCGAAGTCCTTCAATTACTTCTTCAATTACAGAGATGAATTAACGCATGATTCTTTCCTTATCCATATTTTGGATAAAAAGAAAACATCAGAAGTTGATAACACTGAACAACTAATATTTAATAAAATATTGACTAAATACAAGATTCAAGCTGACGAGTATGCTGAAAAAGAATCTAAGAGATTGAAGAACGTATCGGCACCTCTTGTAATAAAATCTGATCTTTCGTTCGAGAAGTATTATTTGAAAGTTTTTAAATTACAAAAAAGATATTCTTTGAAATTAAAGAAAGTATTCAATTTGAAATTAAAGAAAGTATTAAAAAGATATTCTTTGGAATTACAGAAAGTATTGAATAAATACTATTTTGAATTACAGAAAGTATTGAATAAATACTATTTTGAATTACAGAAAGTATTGAATAAATACTATTTTGAATTACAGAAAGTATTGAATAAGAATAAATACTATTTGAAATTAAAAAGATATTCTTTGGAATTACAGAAAATAGTAAATAAATACTATTTTGAATTACAGAAAGTATTGAATAAGAATAAATACTATTTGAAATTAAAAAGATATTCTTTGGAATTACAGAAAGTATTGAATAAATACTATTTTGAATTAAAGAAAGTATTGAATAAATACTATTTTGAATTAAAGAAAGTATTGAATAAATACTATTTTGAATTAAAGAAAGTATTGAATAAATACTATTTTGAATTAAAGAAAGTATTGAATAAATACTATTTTGAATTAAAGAAAGTATTGAATAAATACTATTTTGAATTAAAAAGATATTATTTTGAATTACAGAAAGTATTGAATAAATACTATTTTGAATTACAGAAAGTATTGAATAAGAATAAATACTATTTGAAATTAAAAAGATATTCTTTGGAATTACAGAAAGTATTGAATAAATACTATTTTGAATTACAGAAAGTATTAAAAAAGAATAAATACTATTTGGAATTCATCTATTTTATCAAAACATCATTGAATAATTTCACGCAAGATGCAATTAACCATAATTCAGCAAGATGGATAATATGTCAGAAAGAATGGTTGGATCGCCCTAGGGTTCGAACTGTTGAGATTCAAAAAAATCCGAATTATTTAAACGATTTTATATTATCCATTCAGATCGAAATCTTTCAAGAAAGATTAGAATATCTCTTGTCCATTTTCAAACAAAATAATTTGAAAAAGAGAGTGTTAGATCCAATTGAATTATCATTTACTCAACATTGGTGTTGGTTTGGAAATCCCAATCAAATTTTGGATAGTGAAATTAATAGGATTATTTCGGACAAGTTCAATAGTTGTAAGAGTATCTGGGACAAGGTTAATCGAAATGTCTGGGACGAGCCTAATGAAATAAAATCTAAATCAATTCCTAATCTTGAATCCAAACCAACATTAGTGTTGAATAAGAAAAAACCGATAATTGAATTTATTATTGACGTCTTCGATAATGGAAAAAATTACATGGAATTATTGGAATTATTTGATAACGCGGGTCTTTCGGCAATATTCGATAATCAAGATAATTGGTTGAATCCTTTAAAACTCTCTAATAAAAATTCATTGAGAGCTTCTTTTTACAAAGCAAATACCTTTGAATTTTTAGATTATTTACACCGTCCTCGTCTTTTTTATAAAAAAAGATTGGCTTCTTACATGGAAAGGATTCATAGCAAAAATAAGAATGTAACATATGGACAATTATTAAATTTAGTTCCCATTTATAACAATCTGTTTTCTTCGTCTATTAGCGAAATGAGAGCTGTGTACTCAGAGAAAGAAACTATCTCACTCATAAAGTCACAAGTCAATATATTATTGGATAAATATTTACGTGACCAAGTGCTAATTCATGATTTGCATAAATCGTCTAATTTACTTGATAAATTGAATTCTATTATTCGTAGAAATATCAATTTATCGATTGAGGAAATTGAGGATATTTATAATACTCCTTTAATAAGTCTACAAATTGTCAATTTTGACAAAAACTCTTGCTATCCTTTTTTAAATAGTTCAGATTCAGAAGAAAATACCTATTCTAAAAACAGTTTTAGTTCCAACATAGATCTTATTCAAACTCAAGCTTATAAAGATGATCTATTGTCCGAAATATCTTTGCGAATGAATAAATTTGCAGAAAAAGAAGAAAAATATAGTTCAACAGAAAGTTTAAAACACGTAATAGAAGACAAAGCCATAGGTGGCTTTATGGAAGACAAAGCCATATATGACTTTATGGAATTCAAAGCCATAGGTGACTTTTTTAATAAAGAAAAACTAAAGTTTTTCTTTTCAAAACTAAAGTTTTTAATTTCTTTTAATCCAATAGATATTCTTTTTGAGAAATGGGATATTCTTTTTGAGAAATGGGGGTTGTTTCAAACATATAGGTCATGGTTGTGGTTTTTGACTTCCACAGGGTGGAAATATACAAAAAATATGTTTTTAGCTACTTTTCCGGAAATACCAACTGATAGTATTGATGAGTTGGCAACAATCCCGGACAATATTAGGCAAAATTGGAATCACAATTTGAATATTTTGTGGGCACTTTATCATCGATTTTGGACACTTCTAAAGTGGGAATTTAGAGATAAAATTGATCAAATTCTCACAATATTGAATGATCAAATTCTCACAATATTGAATGATCAAATTCTCCCGATATTGAATGATCAAATTCTTCCAATATGGAATGATCAAATTCTCCCGATATTGAATCTTATATTATCCCGCTGGAATATTGACCAAATATGGAAAGAATCAAATGAAATAGCATTTTCATACGCACTTCAGATAAAGAATCTACAAAAATCATTTGATGCATGGAAATATATAGAAAATGTTAGGGAATATGATATTTTTCTTTATATCTTCGTTGGATTTTTCTTTTTGATTTACTCCACAAGTTACTTATTGTTGATTGAGTTCTGTAGGAACTTCTATCTCATCAGAGCTTTGCAGCATAATTCCTACTTCTTTGAGAGAGTAGGAGAAATGATTAGATCTTATAGAATGCTTAGAAATTTTTCTAATTTAAATTGGTATGGTTCTTGGCTTACATTTTTGGACTATACCGAGATGGATTCGGATCCTGATGATATAGGATTATTGCTACTATTGAAAATTTGGTATATCAAAAATATGAAATTTTCATGGTTGCGGTGGCGTTTTCAAGAATGTGAGAAATATCACTCACTTGTAAAAAAAATTTTGTACGAATTTGAAGTGTATGACTTCTTTTTGAGAGAAAATCGATTGTTTTTACTACAAGAAAAAATATCTCAATTTGGATCGAAGTTAACTCCCCCTATTGGTTTGTTTCATGAATTTGAAAAAAGAGAAGAGCCAGGACTTCTTTATTTTCGATATTTAGCTGAATTTATTCAGCGAGGCCTAACTCATAGAATAGGCTTAATGAATTCCGAATTAAATTCATTGTTTTTAGCAGAAATACCGATCTTCGCTGCTTTTTATCAGAAGATGACTTCCATATCAATTCGCTCATCTTTACATGACCACGTGAGATTTTACCCACTCTACCCAGTACCGTCCTTTTCGAATCGAATTTTATTGATAGGGCCTAAGGAAACTGGACGATCGTACTTGGCTAAAAGTTTAGCAGCAGATTCTTATTTACCTTTAATAAGAATATCTCCTCAAAGTTTTTTGAGGCAGCAGAAACTTCTGTCTCGCTATGAACCCGAGTATACATCTTCAGCTAAACAATCATACCTTGAGCATGAAAATATCCTCAGGTCTCTCGGCTGGTCAGGCAGGCCAAAAGACATAGATGAGAAGGAGTATTATGATAAAAAACCTCATAAGTTTTTGTATGACCGAGGGCATAATCCTAACCCTCCAGAGTATTTTGCGAGAAGAGTAATCCAATTCGTGTTTGCACTCAAATTGGCAAAATTGATGTCTCCTTGCGTCATATGGATTCCAAGCATTCATGAACTGAATGATTACTTCTTTCTTATTGCATTATTGGTAGAGCTCCTTGGGGATCCATATAATTCGATTGACGGTGAAAAAGAAATCACCATCAAACAAAATATTGTTGTTATTGCTTCAACTGATATTCCAAAAAAAATTGATCCAGTTCTAATAAGTCCTCCTCGTAGTAAACGAAGATTCGATACATTTATCAACACTAAAAAGTTGCCTGCCCCATATCGAGAAAAAGAATTTCCTTTGCTTTTACGTAACAAAGGGCTCTACTTGAAAAAAGAATGGAACTGCTATGATGAATTTGGATTAACTACCAAAGGCTTTACTGCGCAAGATCTAGCAAAACTTGCTGATGAAATATTTCTAATTAGCATGAACCAAAAGACTTCAGCTATAGACAATGATATAATTGGAGTAGCTTTGTATAGATCAAATTGGGGTCCTTGCAATTATAATCTGAAATTCAGTGAATTTTTTAAAGGACTTCCCTATAAGATAGGAAAAGCCATTATACAAAATAAACTAACGTATTTAAAAAATTCCTTACGGCTTAATCTAGATTTCCAGGGTCGAAGGGCAAACTATTTGCATCAATGGTATTTAGAACCTTCAATTGCCGGAACAGCTGCGAAAGAGTTCACCGTATTCTATCATATTTTGGGTTGCTTGGCCGGATCAGTAGCGCAAGATTGTTGGTTTTTATCGGAATCAAATAGAGAGAATTGGAGTCCTTTTGATCCTTTCATTGAAAATGATTTCATTCTAGCTTCGAGTCTTTTACAGGGTCTTCTGGAAGAGTTTCCATCATTGGCAATATATCGGGGTAATTCTGATTACATCACAATTGCTCCTCAGTTCAAAAAAGATACGATGCAAAAAGGATTATCTTCTATACTAGATAAAATCGTTTTATCTAAAGAATTAAGAAATTCCTACGGAGAAGAGGAGGAAACTCCTATAGTTTATGATTCTAGGACCTGGCGTTTTAGTTTTATTCGTAGCAATCGATTTGAGCATATCAAAGATATAACAATAGAAAATCCATTATTGGATTATCTTCATCTGTTTGGAAGATTTAAAGAAAGACCAACCCGTCTTTCTAGCTTGTATTGGAAGAAATTTCTGATGTCTGGCCCCGACTTACAGCCTCTTTATGGTGGGAAGGACGATATTCTAGAAAGAAAGACAGCTGCTTTCTGGGAAGCAAAAATATTATACAAAAAGTTTCAAAGGATGGGAATATATCAATTTGACACAGAAGAGTATGCAATGGAGTATAAACCTTTAGATACCCCAGTAATCTGTCTATCTCGTCGATTTCTTTGGGATCCCGTGAGTATTCGCTTTCTAAATAAGCATTCTGCTTTTGAACGAAGAGAACTTTTTCTTTCTAAAGAATTTGTGAAGAGTATTTATCTTACTTATTCTTCAATAAGAGAGCTAAGTCTAAATCTCAGTATGAAAAAAACGTTAAAGGCTATTCGAAAGCGTCAAAAGGTGAGAAAAATAGCCCTAGGAATTAAAATTCAGACTAATGATGACGATTTACCTCTTAACATTAAAATGGAAAAAAAAGAACATTTTGAAAATTTCAAACGCTTTCAAGAAATTGGTATCCGATTGAGACGTGTATTACCCTATCGCCAATCGGTGATAAGTGAACGTTGGTTCCGTGAAAAAACACGGGATGATAAATTTAAACAACGTTTGCTCAAGGGAGAAAGGGAAAATATAGATTTATTGTCTAATGAATCCCTTATTTATAATACTCTATCCGAAAGTTATGAATATTTATCAAATTTATTCTTCTCTAATAGAATGTTATTTAAACAAATGATCGATACATTGTTAAAAACAAAATGGCTTTCTACGAATGCCATTGATTGCTTATTAGCGGAAGGATTGAATAAGAATAAAAAAGCCTAGATCTTTAATTAATATCAATATAAATTGATATTTTATGTAAGAGTAAGCTTAGTAATAATGAGTCAAGTCAGTTCTCTTGAACTTGATGAGATATTCTCTACTATGTTTACTCTTTTTTTATTTTAATTTAGGTTATACGTAGTATAGTATACTTTACTCTTACACTTTTTATTCCGAAAAAAACTATTTCATTTGCTTCTTTCTATATATATTATTTGTTCAAATTCGATCGGTCCGGATTTTGCAAAACCGTCAAAACAAACAATAATTATGAAAAAATCAAATCGAATTGATATTATTTCAATTCGATTTAACAATTGCAATTGAATTTCTCATTCAATAGGCATTACAATATGCATGCCTTGAAGAGGATATGTATGCCTTGAAGAGGACTCGAACCTCCACGCTGTTTAGCACGACATTTTGAGTGTCGCGTGTCTACCATTTCACCATCAAGGCATCCAAGAAGCTAATTCTAATTTCATGGAATATTTTCTAATATATATAGTTTACTATATATATAGTTAAATAGTGGAAGAGAAAGTGGATCGGATAGAATATTAAAATATTCATATCGATTTATGCCGCCTTATAGATATCATTTATATAAATATATTTTTATTATTATATAATTTACATTAATCGATCTAATAGACGTAAGAAACATTTTTTCTTTTTCAATTCAATAGAACCCGGTTACCCAAATCAGAATATCTTAAAAACATCATTTTATATGTAGTCCTATTGTATCATATACAACTATAGTATAATTCTATTTATTGAACTATTAATAAAGGTGGATATAGGCATTTGTATTTTATTTATAAATGATAGTAAAGGAGAAATATTTATGTATGAAGTTCAATGTCTAGATTTAGTACTTACAGAGAAAAGTGTTAATCTATTTGAAAAAAATCAATATATTTTCAATGTCAATTCGGGATCGAATAAAACAAAGATCAAAAATTGGATTGAACTTTTCTTTAATGTTAAAGTAATAGGAGTCAATAGTTATCGACCTCCGCAAAAGAAAGAAAAAAGAGGAAATAGAAAACAAATAATAAAACATAGAATGCATTATAAACGTATGATTATTACACTAAAACCAGGTTATTCTATTCCACTTTTTCCTTCAAAATGAAACTTATTTAATTGTCAAACATGAACACCGGTTCGTACAGGACTTTTATTCCGGGCACACGTGATAAATCTCTATCAAGTTTTGATGAAAAAGTCCAATCTCATTCACAAAAGAAATTGACTTCCGGCCGGCATCGTTGTGGCAAAGGTCGTAATAACAGTGGAATTATTACCATACGTCATAGAGGAGGAGGTCACAAGCGTTTGTATCGGCAAATTGATTTTCGACGGAGTGAAAAAAACATACTGGGAAAAATTGTAACAATAGAGAGTGACCCTAATAGAAGTGCATATATCTGTCTTGTGCACTATAGAAATGGTAAAAAGACATATATTTTGCATCCGAGAGGGATTATGATTGGAGATACTATTCTTTCCGGTACAAGAGCTCCCATATCAATGGGAAATGCCCTACCTTTGAGTGCGGTTTGAATTATTAATTTACGTAATCGGAAATAACCGATTGGGTTTACAGCAAAACCTTAAAATCTATCACTGATCCAACTAGAATACTTTGATGGGATCAATCCCAAAGGGAAACTGAGGATAAAGAGCAGCGGGTGATTGAGTTCAATAGTTTCTGGAATTAATTATTGACTCCAGAGATATGATAATATGGAGAAGACTTAATTGTCTGAAGCAGAAACAACTAAGGTAAAGGAACCCTTGTTATGAAGAGAAAGACAAGTAACTCACATTTGATTTGATGGTCAAAGGCAGATTCGAAGCTGAACAGTGAAAAATTTTTTTTTTCTAAAAAATAAAATTTCTATTTCAAATGCCTCCTACGTTATCCGGAAGATGCGAAAGCATTAACGTAATTTGATAAAGTCATTCATTCTGAATGCTACATGAAAAAAGAACATAAGCCAGATGATGGAATAAAAAAACCTAGGATGTACAGAATAAGGACATAAGGAATTGAAAGTATGCCCTTCATCTTAAATCTATATATAATAAATATATTAATAATAATATTTATTCACATCCAGAAAGCTGTATGCCCTGAGAGAGGCTTGTACAGTTTGGGAAGGGATTTTGACAAGACAAATTAAAGGTCTACTTCAACCAATATACCTTTAGGCACGACTATACATAATGTCGAAGTACAAGTCGGAAAAGGCGGACAATTAGCTAGAGCAGCGGGTGCTGTGGCAGAATTGATCGCAAAAGAAGGCCGATTGACCACATTAAGATTACCATCTGGGGAGGTTCGTTTAATATCTGAGAACTGCTCAGCAACAATTGGACAAGTAGGCAACGTTAAATGGAAAAATAGAACTTTAAGTAAAGCTGGGTCAAAACGTTGGCTGGGTAAACGTCCTGAAGTAAGAGGAATAGTTATGAATGCTGTGGATCATCCTCATGGGGGTGGTGAAGGAAGAGCTCCAATCGGCAGAAAAAAACCCCTGACCCCTTGGGGCTATAGCGCACTTGGAAGAAAGAGTCGGAAGATAAATAAATATAGCGATGTTTCAATCCTTCGTCGACGTAAGTAGGAATAGTTGTAAATCCATTTTGATTTTCTATCAATAAAAAGAAAGGTAATTAACCATGGCACGTTCACTAAGAAAAAATACTTTTGTATCTAATGATTTGTTAAGTAAAATAGAAAAGCTAAACATGAATAAAGAGAAGAAGATAATAGTAACCTGGTCCCGGAGATCTACCATTGTACCCGCAATGATTGGTCATACCATTGCTGTTCATAATGGAAAGTTACATTTACCCATATTTATAACAAATAGTATGATAAACCACAAATTAGGAGAATTTGCGCCTACTTCCATTTTCGAGGGACATGCGAAAAAGGATAAAAAATCGAAAAACGATAAAAAAAAAAAATAATAGAAAAGCAATAAAAGAAAAAAATAATAGAAAAGCAATAAAAGAAAAAAAAGAGAGAGAAACGATAAAAAAGTATCGTTGTAAATAGTATACATTAATTTAATTCATTATGGAGGATGAAGATGAAATTTATATTTCAAAATAGGGATTTAACTTCTTATATTATAAATTCAAATATAAGAATACGAGCTGTAGCTAAACATGTACGTATGTCTCCTACTAAAGCACGTAGAGTAGCCCATCTACTTCGTAATTCTACCTATATACAGGCACTTGTGATACTGACTTTCATGGATTATAGAGCATGTGAGCCCATATACAAAGTACTTGTTTCTGCAGCCGAAAATGCATACTCATTTATAGGTATACATAAGTGCTATTTAGCTGTCCTTGCCGCTGAAGTGAATGAAGGTCCTATTTTGAAAAGATTTCGACATAGAGCTCGGGGTCGTAGTTATCCAATACAGAAATCCACTTGTCATATAAGTATTACATTGTTTTACGATAAATCGTTGGATTTCTGTAATTCAGATCACGGTGACATTACAGAAAGAGACATTACAGATTTCTCTTTATAACTCAATTATGGTCAGGTCAAAAAATAGAAACAAAATATCCAAATAGATGGAAGCATAATCCATTTATGCCGCAAATATACTACTACTTGCAAAAAAGTATTAAAAAAAAATATGTATGGGAAATAAAATAAATCCACTTGGTTTTAGACTTGGTTTTACTCAAAACCATTGTTCCCTTTGGTTTGAAGAAAGGGATTATTCCGAAGATCTACGAGAAGATGAGAGAATATATAATTGCATTGAAAATTATGTACAACATATCAAAAGTTTCTCCAATTCTAGTTATGGAGGAATTACACGTATAGAGATTCTGAAACAGACCGAATTGATTTCGGTAAATATATATATTGCATTTGTCGATTTGTTTATTGAAAAAAAAGGGCCAAGAAAAAGAAAAATATATGAAGAAAAAGAAGAATTTGAGGGATTAAGAAAGGAAGTACAAAATATGCTTGTACAAAGTATGCTTAATTCTGTAAATAGAAAACTTGTCATTTCTATAGAAAAAGTGGATAAACCTTATAGAGAACCCAAAATTCTTGCGGAATATATTGCTCTACAACTAAAGGAGAGAGTTGAAATAAGAAAAATAATGAAAAAAGCTATTCAACTGGCTGAAAAGGCAGATGTAGAAGGTGTTAAAATAAAAATTAAAGGGCGTCTTAACGGAATTGAGAGAGCCAGAAAAGAATCGGCTATGAAAGGTAGAGTGCCCCTACAGACCCTTCGAGCTAAAATTGATTATTGTTATTATGCGGTTCAAACCGTCTATGGAGTATTGGGGATCAAAATTTGGATCTTTGTTTAAGATGAGCAATATCTTTCTATAATCTAACCAATCATAAATCTTAAATTCTATAAGATCAAATCAAAATAATGAAACATCTTGGAGCAGTGCTATGCTTAGTGTGCGACTCGTTGAGATCAAGCTTTTGCTTCTTTTCTAAAATGATAGAGAACTCCAAATAAGAACAAATTGGTCTCTAGTATATTTATTTGTTTTATCATTAATTACTAAGATCCAATAAGCTAGTTATTTCACTCTAAAATAGAGATAGTTCTATCAAATGAACGAAAGACTTTTTTCCACGAAGAGACAAACCTATATCTCTCGTAAAGAGAAAAAGAGTCTTTAGGTAATACAAGAAAAGAAAAAAGGAAGGAGAAAAAGAGAAAATTAAATCTTCTTCCTTACAGTATTGTATGGTTCATAAATCACCCCCAAAGAGCAGTGTGATAAAGCATAAGAATTATCCTGATTATTTATATTCATTTTCTAAAAAGAGCTTCGGATCAATGGAAACTAAGAAAATTGATTCTTGTAATTAAATAAATATAAGTAAGAGCTCCATTGCAGAGGGTATACCTAAGCAGCCATTTGAAAGCTATGGGAACGATGGAACCTGTGACTGCATAAGATCATATAGAAATCTTAATCAGTCATTGGATAGGATGGCGAAATAAACCAATAAAGAATACATTTCATTGGAGTCAATAAGTCAACCCCAAATAACTTAGAGTTAATATTCGCCTGTAAGATACTTATTGGGCATATAGAGGTATTTGTATCCTCATATTATTATAAATAATATACGTGTAATGAGTAAATACAGATTTATTCCTAGGACCTCACTATTTATGATCGATCCAAATTTGCCATAGATTCTTCACAAGGAGCCGGATGAGAAGAAACTTTCATATCCGGTTCTGAAATAGAGATGGAATTCAAATAGTATTATATTATACATATACAACCATCGACTAGAACCCAAAAAGAACGAAATTTCGTCACCAACATAGGGGAAGAATCAAGGGAATATCTTCTCGGGGTAATCGCATTTGTTTTGGTAGATTTGCTCTTCAGGCATTGGAACCTGTTTGGATCACATCTGGGCAGATAGAAGCAGGACGACGAGCAATTACTCGTTATGCCCGTCGCGGCGTAAAAATATGGATACGTATATTTCCCGACAAACCTATTAGAACGAGACCTGCAGAAATACGTATGGGTTCGGGGAAAGCCAAGGGATCTCCGAAATATTGGGTATCCGTCGTCAAACCAGGTCGAATACTTTATGAAATAAGTGGAGTATCAGAGACTATAGCTAGAGCAGCTTTTCAAATCGTTGCATATAAAATGCCTATACATACTCAATTTATTACTAGTTCGCGTAAATAATGCCGAACCAAAGAGATATTTCTGGCAGAAAAAGATCATTTAATTGATAAGATTGGAGGAAAAATGATTCAGTCCCAAACTTACTTGAATGTAGCAGACAACAGTGGAGCCCGAAAATTAATGTGTATTCGAGTGCTAGGAGCAGGTAATCGTAACACCGCTAATATTGGCGATATTATCATCGCTATAATTAAAGAAGCAGCACCTAATATGCCTCTGCAAGAATCAGAAGTAGTTAGAGCCGTAGTTATACGTACGTGTAAAGAACTTAAACGTATTGATGGAATGATAATACGATCTGATGACAATGCAGCAGTTGTCATTGATCAGAAAGGAAATCCAAGAGGAAGTCGAGTTTTTGGTTCAGTTACTGAGGAGTTGAGAGAATTTAATTTAACCAAAATTATCTCATTAGCTCCTGAAGTACTATAAATACTGATAAATAATGTAGAAATAATGTCAGGCATATTCTTAAAAAAAGATAAACATGCCTTTATATTTAGCTTATAAATTCTTAAGAATTAGTTCGTCATGGGTAATGATACTATTGCTAATCTAATGACTTATATAAGAAATGCTGACATAGTAAAAAAAAAAACAGTTCGAGTAGCAGCTACTATTATTACCGAGAACATCACAAGGATTCTTCTACGAGAAGGTTTTATAGAGGATGTTAGGAAACATAGAGAAGGTAAAAAATCTTTTTTTGTTTTAACTTCAAAATCTAGGGGAAGGACGCAAAAGAGATATATAACCGCTTCAAAGCGTATTAGCAAACCTGGTCTGAGAATCTATTCTAATTATCGAGAAATCCCTAAAGTTTTAGGTGGAATGGGGATTGCAATCCTTTCTACTTCGCAAGGAATAATGACTGATCGAGAAGCTCGACAAAAAAAAATAGGAGGGGAATTATTATGTATTTTTTGGTAACTCCAAAACAAAAAGTAAATGCCTAAATTGCATTTTTGTCCCCAATATTGCAATACTGCCAAAAAAAGAAATAATATTAACAAAAGAGATTGTTGATAATAATTGATTGTTCAGTGTCAGAAATTTGGAAAGAATTAAATAATATTCAATGAATATTTTGAAGTAGTAAGAGCTGATAAAAAGAAGATATTCATAAAAAAATCAAAAAATTGATGAAACGTCTTTAAAATAAAGAAATTATTCCTTTCTTTTATAAATCTAATGTCATTATAAATATAATGTCATTATAAATCTAATGTAATGTTCTTTTATAAATCTAATGTCATTATAAATATAATGTCATTATAAATCTAATGTAATGTTCTTTTATAAATCTAATGTCATTATAAATATAATGTCATAGTTAATAACAAAGTTAAGTTAATATATTATGGTTAAAAATTAAGAAAAATGAGTACCAAAAAGAATTTTATTATTATTGATGGCGTAGTTACCATAGCATATCCTAATGCTATGTTCTTAGTCCATCTAGATAACAATGTAGATGTTTTAACGGTTATATCGGGTAAAATGAGATGTCGAACAATACGAGTAGTACCGGGAGATAGAGTGAGAGTTGAATTATCTGTTTATGATTTAAGCAGAGGACGTATAATATATAGACATCCCGTCAAACGAAAGGATGATGATGCTACCGATGAGGCCCATTAACAAAAGATTTTAGCATTTAAAAAAAGGACCACAAATATGAAAATCCGTGCTTCTGTTCGCAAACTTTGCGAAAAGTGCCGCCTAATTCGTAGACGGAAACGCCTTGTTGTAATTTGTTACAATCCGAGGCATAAACAAAAACAGGGATAATTATCATTTATAAAGGAATTATAAAATAGAATAAATAAATTTCGGCATCAAATTAATATACATATTATAATACATATTATAATATATATATTATTTATTTAATATTTATTATTCTTTTTTTTTTTACTTAAAAATATCAAAATTTATCAAAAATTATAAGAAGAGAAGAGTTGTGTCAAAAAATACGAAAAAATTTGTGTCAAAAAATACAAAAAAATTTGTGTCAAAAACTAGAAGAAAATATGTGCCACGTAGAGCTACAAGAAGATTTTTGTCACGTAAAATTAAACATCGAATACTGAAAGGAGTTATTTACATTCGATCAAGTTTTCGCAATACCATTATTACTGTTACAGATACACAAGGGCAAACGGTTTTTTGGTCTTCTGCCGGTGCTTGCGGATTCAAAGGTACAAAAAGACGTTCACCATTTGCTGCTCAGATTGCAGCAGAAAATGTTGTTGATGCCTTAGTAAATCAAGGTCTTTTGAAAGAAGCAAAAGTTATGCTAACTGGCGCTGGTCCGGGTAAAGAAACAGCATTGCGAACCATTTCTCAAAGTGGTATAGAAATAAATGATATATATGATGTAACTCCTGTGTCACATAACGGATGTAGATCTCCCAAAAGGAGACGTGTGTAAGAATTGAATAAATTGAAAGAGAAAGAAATGATTAAATCATTTATTAAAATAATATTATGAATCAGAATGAAATATCAGTCTCAATAAAGATACCAGAATTGAAGTGCATCGAATCCAGAACAGAGAGTAAGCGTTTTCATTATAGTCGTTTCACTCTATCTCCGCTTCGCAAAGGTCAAGCTAATACAATAGGCAGTGCAATAAGAAGAGTTTTACTTGGAGAAGTAGAAGGAACATGTATCACACGTGCTAAATTTCACAATATATCAAACGAATATTCCGTGATAATAGGTATTGAAGAATCAATAAATGAAATTTTGATGAATCTGAAAGAAATTGTACTTCGAAGTGATGCGTACGGAATTCGAGAAGGATCTATCCATGTTGTCGGACCAAAAAAAGTAACCGCTGAAGATATCATACTACCACCTTCTGTGAGAATAATTGATACTACACAACATATAGCTAACATAAAAAAATCAATTACCTTAGATATATCATTACAAATTGAAAAAGGCCGCGGATATATTATCCAAAATCCAAATAATTCCAATTCTAAGGATGAAATTTTTCCTATAGATGCTGCCTTTGTCTTTCCTATAGATGCTGTCTTTGTCCCTGTTCAAAATGTAAATTACAGTATTCACTCCTATTGGAGCGGAAATGAGACACAAGAAATTTTATTTCTTGAAATATGGACGAATGGAGGATTAGCTCCTAAAGAAGCACTTTATGAAACTTCTCGTAAATTAATTGACTTTTTCCTTCCCTTTCTAAATGCAAAGGAAGAGAACAGCGATGGAACAAACAGTCTAAGCGACAATATTACTCCTTCCTTACCTATTTCGCATACATCGACTGATACGAAGAGAATAGTTTTCACTCAAATGTATATTGACCAATTAAACTTCTCTACTAGGATATATAATTGCCTCAAAAAGGCAAATATAAATACAGTATCAGACCTTTTGAATTACAGTGGAGAAGATTTAATGAAAATAAAACATCTTGGGGAACAATCTGTTAAAGAAATATTGGAATTTATGCGAAATATTGGAATTGATTCACCGGGGAATCCGGTTTAGATTTATAATAGTTCTATTTTTTCTCCCCATTCATTACCTTTCTTCTTTGACTATTCTGTAACAATATTAGAAAGCATCTTACATATATCTAGGGAGAGACCATTTATCTTAAAACAACTACTCCCTAGATATATATAAACAAAAGATTTTTATCCTCTCCTATATTAAGATATTCTAATTTATATCAAATTGGAAAAGACCTAGAGTTAAAGATTCATCGATAGGTAACGTTGCTCCAATACCTAACCAAAGAGCTACTGCAGTACCTATTAAGAATACTGTTGTAGCTACTGGACGACGAAATGGATTTTGAAATTGATTAACATTCTCCAAGAAAGGGATTGTCAATAGTCCTGCAGGTACTGAAGCCATTAAAAGGACACCTAATAATTTATTAGGTACTGTACGAAGTATTTGAAATACGGGGAAAAAATACCATTCGGGTAATATTTCCAAAGGAGTTGCAAATGGATTTGCCGGTTCACCAATCATTGATGGTTCTAGAACTGCTAAACCTACGGTACATGCAATAGTACCAAAAATGACTACTGGAAAAATATATAAGAGATCATTGGGCCAAGCGGGCTCGCCATAATAATTATGTCCCATGCCTTTAGCTAATTTAGCCCTTAATACAGGATCATTCAAGTCAGGTTTCTTTGTTATTGGGATAAGTAGATTTTTATGAATGAATCTATCCCCCGAAAGAACCGGACATGTCAATTTTGATCATCCGGCTCGAGCAATAGTTGAAATAAAAATGATGAACGACGTATCGTTATAATAAGTATAACTAAGAAGATCTATAGAAAATTCATAATTTTCTTTTTCTTTTTTCGTATGCTCAGTACCCAAGTAAGCTCACAAATTTGATCATGATCAATATGCCTTTTGGATCATCTTATTCCTTGTAATCTGTGTTTATCTAGACCCTCACAATGTATTTTGCATACAAGGTATTGACTTGTTACTGATCTGGCCTTTTTCCTTCTTTAGACCCCTCCCTTTACTCCGATAATTTACCGTATTAAAAACGCAAGGGAAATGCATGCATTTTCATACTATGAAAAGCAAAGGATAAATTGAAGTAATAAATTTTACTTATTAAATGCTATTACTATTATCTGGATCTCACGGAGCCTAATTCGGATTCGATCATAGAAATAACTCTCTTATAACACACACAACAAAGTGTTCGCCTTTTACCCAGGTTCTAAACCTCTTATTTTTGGAAAGAAAATTGGGACAGAGACACATTTCGATCGGAATCTTTATATGGCAGATCCTAAAATTGATCTGCACGGCCTAACTAATAGTTCAAGTCACACACTCCCATAATCCATTTTCTCCATTTAAGATGAGTATCTACTTCAATTCTTTGTATTAAATATACTTACTTATTCAATATACTTAATATACTTAATCATTGAAAGGAGAAATCCGAGAAACATGTTTTTCGCGGCAATGATATATCGAAAAATAATAGGTTTTTAATACTGATACAAAATGTATATTTCCTTTTTATAAAGGACCTGAAATACCTTGTTTGCGGATCATTAGAAAATGCATTAACATAAATACAGCAGTAAGAAGGGGTAATATGAAAGTGTGTAAACTATAAAAACGGGTTAAGGTAGATTGACCCACACTAGCACTTCCGCGTAATAACTCTACCAAAGGAGTTCCTATTAACGGAATGGCCTCAGGCACACCGGTCACAATTTTGACTGCCCAATAACCAATTTGATCCCAGGGCAAAGAATAACCGGTTACACCGAAAGATACGGTTAATACGGCTAGAATTACACCCGTAACCCAAGTTAATTCACGAGGTTTTTTGAATCCACCTGTTAAATAAACGCGAAATACATGTAAAATCATCATTAAAACCATCATACTTGCTGACCATCGATGGACCGATCGGATTAGCCAGCCGAAGTTCACTTCAGTCATTATGTATTGAATAGAGGCAAAAGCTTCTAGAACGGTGGGACGATAGTAAAAAGTCATAGCAAAACCGGTAGCTACTTGTACCAAAAAAGAAGTCAGTGTGATTCCCCCTAGGCAATAAAATATATTCACATGAGGAGGAACATATTTACTAGTGATATCATCCGCAATCGCCTGAATCTCAAGACGCTCTTCGAACCAATCGTATACTTTATTGAGATAGGTAAACTCAAATCCCCCCTCTGAAAACCGTATATGAAAATTTCTTTTCATACGGCTTAAACAAGAACACTCAAATACTTTTTTTTTGAACAAAGTACATGGTTTGTAAAAAAAAAAAAATACTTGATAGATATGATATTTACTTTCTTTGTATGAAGGAAGAAGATTCAGAATAATCCATGATTTCCTACAATAAGAAGGAAGAAAACTTCATAGTGATAATGCTCAAATTTCAAGTTGGCTCATTCTTATGCAAAATACATCGCTATAGGCCTTTTGAACGATCTTTTATCCTATTCGTGATATAAAAGAAAATAACTAGTATGGACGATCCATAGGAATTATCTTGTCGAGATCTCAACTCAATAGATGAATAAATCTAAACCCCAGACTTTCATTTCACCCCGATAATTTTTTGAATACTCAAAAAGGTTTTATGGGTTAGAACCTTTCCATTTCATTGTTACTCACTATACTAACTAATAAAAATGGAATACTATCTCATTCTTTGGTCAGCATCCGTATAAAGAGGAACATAGATCTCTCAATTTATTATCATAGTTCTATCAAATTATTGATAAGCTTGGTCACGAGGTCTTAAAAACAGGCATAAACCATAGTTCAGATTTTATTGAATTATTATACCTCGTGCTCCGGATATTAACTATTAAAGAACTATTAGAGCAATATCTAACGAGGTAGGAGAACCGTCTTTATTTTCTAAAAGACAACAGACCGGTTTTCTGTACTAGAATAGAGATCAATTTTAACAAGTCGCACACCCATAATTCCAAAAACCTTAAATTAAAAGAAATTACACGATCAAACTACCAGAACGTCATAACCTAAAAATGAAAGCTATTCAAAATTCTTCTTTAGTTATTTTTGTTTTGAGTGAACTCGGGATCCGGGTAGTTTTTCTAGATCCAACTAACTGGAATTCCGTCTAATAAAATGGAAGAATTATAAATCTCCAAGATTATAGATAAGAATACTGCAAATAGAGCCATTGCAATGCCCATAAAAGGAGTAGTTCCCCATCCGGGAGCAACTTTACCAGATTCTGTATTAAGTGGTTTTAAATAATTTCCTACAGTAGTTTGTAATGGTCCGGTTCTGGAAGTATCATCAATGGTCTGTGTAGCCATAAAAAAAATAGTATTGGTTGAGATCTAATAAACTTTGTATACTATTATGTATATATACATACATAGGATTACCTACCAATGGAAACTGCAACCTTATTCGCTATCTCCATATCTTGTTTACTTGTTAGCTTTACCGGTTATGCCCTATACACCGCCTTTGGGCAACCTTCTGAACAACTTCGAGATCCTTTTGAAGAGCACGAGGACTAGTTGAAAAAAAGACCTTCCCGATCGGGAAGATCCTTTTTTTTTTCTTTTTTTTTTAAGTAAGAAAGAAGATTAGAAAAATAGGAAATTATTTTCCCCCTTTATCGGGAACTTTGGGGGGTTCTCGGAAGAAAATAGCGAAAAAAATGATCCCTAAGGTCGATACCAAAAGGAATGTATAAACCAATGCTTCCATAGATTCGATCGTAGTTTATAATTAATAGAGATAGCTTTCGTACTAATTACAACATTTTTTATAAAAAAGTGGAATCAAAAGCAAAAGATTTTAATTCCTGAGATGCAAATTCTCAATATTGCATTAACAAGCGGAGCAATATCATATTATACTACTTGTCTTTTAGTAGTTGGATCTCCCAGTTTTTGGAATGCCCCAAATTCTACTTGAGAATCCAAATCCGGATCAATACCGGCAAAAACATCTCTGAATAGAGTTCTAGCACCATGCCAAATATGCCCAAAAAAGAAAAGAAGGGCAAATGTAGCATGCCCAAAAGTAAACCAACCCCTTGGGCTACTTCGAAAAACACCATCCGATTTCAAAGTAGCACGATCTAATTCAAAAATTTCACCTAATTGTGCACGTCTAGCATATTTTTTGACTATAGCAGGATCACCAAAACTAACTCCATCAAGTTCACCACCATAGAACTCAACAGTTACACCTACTTGTTCAACACTATATTTTGATTCTGCTCTCCTAAAAGGGACATCGGCTTTCACAATTCCTTCTTCATCTACTAGAACGACTGGAAATGTTTCGAAAAAGGTAGGCATACGACGTACAAAAAGCTCATGTCCCTTTTTATCTTTGAAAATAGGGTGCCCTAACCAACCAACAGCAATTCCATCTCCATTGTCCATTGCACCCGCCCTGAATAACCCCCCTTTAGCTGGATTATTCCCAATGTAATCATAAAAAGTAAGTTTTTCAGGAATTTTTGACCAAGCTTCTGATAGACTTAGATTTTCAGCCAGACCGGCACGAACCCGTCGATCTATTTCTTGTTGGAAGTATCCCTGATCCCACTGGTAACGAGTAGGACCAAATAATTCGATCGGAGTGGTTGCGGAACCATACCACATTGTTCCGGCCACAATGAAAGCTGCAAAAAACACAGCAGCAATACTACTCGAGAGGACAGTTTCAATATTCCCCATACGTAATCCTTTGTATAAACGTTGGGGGGGACGAACACTGAGATGGAATAGACCTGCTAATATACCCAATATACCTGCTGCAATATGATGAGAAGCTATTCCTCCCGGAACAAAAGGATCAAAACCTTCAGCTCCCCATGCCGGATTTACAGGTTGTATTTTCCCAGTTAGTCCATAAGGATCAGACACCCATATTCCAGGGCCATACAAACCCGTTACATGAAATGCTCCGAATCCGAAACAAGCGGCTCCTGAGAGGAATAAATGAATGCCAAAAATCTTAGGCAAATCTAAAGAAGGTTTTCCTGTACGGGAATCACAAAATACGTCTAGATCCCAATATACCCAATGCCAGATAGCTGCTAAAAAGCACAAGCCAGAAAACACAATATGTGCCCCGGCCACACCTTCATAACTCCAAATACCTGGATTTGATATAGTTTCTCCAGTTATACTCCACCCACCCCATGAATCCTTTATTCCTAATCGAGTCATAAAAGGTATAACGAACATACCTTGTCTCCACATTGGATCAAGAATAGGATCGGATGGATCGAAAACTGCTAATTCGTAAAGAGCCATCGAACCGGCCCATCCAGAAACTAGAGCTGTATGCATTATATGCACAGCGATTAACCGGCCAGGATCATTCAACACGACGGTATGGACACGATACCAAGGCAAACCCATGAAAATACCCCTTTATCAGAAAAAGTAGACACTATGTAATTTTCTCGCATTAGAGACAGATTATGCTATGGAATTAGACCTTTGTCTCAAAGGTGAACATCTATCTATTAATAGAACAGTTTCAAAAGATAGAATTGAGAATCGGATCTATTTTATCATTTATATGTACCAATATACAATGTGGTAATTGGTCCCATTTGTTTTGTATCAAACAAAGTAAAGAAATAAATTACAAAACTAGGTATTTTACGAAGAAAAGCACGTCCGCTTATTTGGTCCTATCACTCATTTGATCTTATAATCTATTTTTGTAATAGAAAAAAATACTAAATTAAATACTTAATATACTTTTGATATGATAATAAACAACTTCCCCTCTCTTTTAGTGCCTTTGGTGGGCTTGTTTTTTCCAGCAGTTACAATGCTTTTTCTTTATTTTTATATTCAAAATGACGAAATTTTATGAATCTGATCAATATATCATAATATAATATATATAGATTTTTTTTAATATAAGATAAAATCTTCTTTAAATAGATCTAAATAGATATTTATCTTTATTTAGATCTATTCATATATGATAAATAACAAAAATAGAAATGTATATGGTATCATATGTATAAGACATATTAGACCCGTGTGTGAATTTCTTACTTCTACTTCAAAATATGCTTATATATACATTTGAATAGAGAGATTGATATTTTTATTTGACTGATACAATCAAGTATTATTTGGATAGTCAATAAGTTAAAGACAAAATTTCCATGCTAAAAAAAGCACAGACAAAAAAATAGCACGGAAAAAGAAGAATAATAAAATCGAGATATATTATTTTTGTGAAATACTTATATGTATATGGCTAGTTTATGAATATAGCCAATTTATGGGAATGACTTCTAGGTGGGAGTCAAAATTTGTTCAATCCCTCAAATTAAATTAAATAGGACGTAATTTGTTATGAATAGTCGATCCAAATGGCTCTGGATAGAACCCATAAAAGGGTCTCGAAAAATAAGCAATTTTTTTTTTGCTTGTCTCCTCTTTTTAGGTTCACTAGGATTTTTTGTGGTCGGAATTTCAAGTTACCTTGGTAGGAACCTGATACCCTTATTGTCATCTCAGCAAATATTTTTTGTTCCACAAGGAATTGTGATGTGTTTTTATGGGATTGCAGGTCTGTTCATTAGCTCTTATTTGTGGTGCACTATTTTGTGCAATGTAGGTAGTGGTTATAATAAGTTTGATGAAAAAGAAGGAGTTGTATGCCTTTTTCGCTGGGGATTTCCCGGAAGAAATCGTCGTATTTTGCTTGAATTTCTTATGAAGGATATTCAGGCGATCAAAATGGAAGTTCAAGAAGGTCTATTTCCTCGTCGTGTTATTTATATGGAAATAAAGGGCCAACAAGACATCCCCTTAACTCGTACTGAAGAAAATTTGACCCTGCGTGAAATGGAACAAAAAGCTGCCGAATTAGCCCGTTTTTTGCGCGTATCCATTGAAGGATTTTGAAATGAGGGGGGAAGACCATATAGTCAGTTTATGTTCCACCAACACGAAATGTTACTTATGGAACTATAATATTCTTTGGCAGTTAGCAAACACTCAATATTATTCTTTATCTACTAGAAAGGCACAAAAGGTTCAATAAATACGGATATAACATCTCAAAAGAATACAATGAAGTAAATGACTATAGTTTTTTACACTTTTTTAGATATGCGCTCGAAGAAATAATTTCCTATATGTATCAAAGAAAAAAAATGAGTATTATTTTCAATTTATTTGCCAATTGAAGGAATTCTTCGGGTCAAGAGTTCAAAATTAGTCCAGATTCAAGCGATTTTCAAGGATTGATCCTTCTACTCTACTTCTCAATCGAAACAAACCATCCCTCGTCCGAAAGAAAGAGATTTTCTCTCGAGGTCGAAGAATTACGAAAAAGATCATTATATGGATTTCATACCTCGTTCTATAATTCGTACTTTGTCCAGATTTTGGGCAGAGCTAACGAGCCAATCGAGCTCGTTAACGATTCACGAATTGGAAGTTGCCAAATATAAAGTATTAGCTTCTCTACAATATCTTATATGTTTAATAGTATTGCCTTGGGGAATTTCAATTTCATTACAGAACGGTTTAGAATCTTGGGTTACAAATTGGTGGAATACTGGTCAATCAAAAAAAATTTTTGATTATTTACAAGAAGAAGACATTATAAGAAAATTTGAAAAAATAGAGGAACTATTCCTGTTAGAAATAATGATGGAAGATTCTTCGGAAACGCATTCGCAAGATATTCGTGTAGAGATGCAGAAAAAAATGATCCAATTAGTCTTGATATATAATCAAGATTGTATACAAATCATCTCACATTTATTAGCAAATCTAATAGGTTTGGTTCTTTTAAGTGTTTGTCTCATTCTGGGTAAGAAGAAACTTGGTATTCTCAATTCTTGGATCCAAGAAATCTTCTACAGCCTAAGCGATACAACGAAAGCTTCGTTTATTATTTTAGCAAGCGATTTATTTCTTGGGTTTCATTCGCCCCCTAGTTGGAAACTGATAATAACTTGGATCTTCGAAAATTATGGATTTGCCCATAACGAACGAATAATAGCTGTTCTTAGTTCAACTTTACCAGTCATCTTAGACACAATTTTCAAATATTGGATTTTCTGTCGTTTGAATCGTATATCTCCTTCACTTGTAGTAATTTATCACAAGATAAATGAATAACAAATGGTTTCTCCCCCTTTTTTTTAGGGCAATACTCCTTATTTATTTAGCTTTAGGTTTAATATAGTAGCAAAATTGCAAGCAGGTAACTATCATAGTTACCTACTACCATTTATTTGAAATAAAAGAATTGTAACAATTAATTGAACCATGCAAAATAGAAAAACTTATGATGACTGGATGAAAAAGTTGATAGCTCAATCAATTTCCGCCTTAATATTGATAGATATAATGACTCGCACATCTATTGCAAATGCATATCCCATTTTTGCACAGCAAGGTTATGAAAATCCTCGAGAAGCAACTGGGCGTATTGTATGTGCCAATTGTCATTTGGCTAAAAAACCTGTGGAGATTGAAGTTCCACAGTCCGTGCTTCCTGATACCGTTTTTGAAGCAGTTGTTAAAATACCCTATGATAAGCAAATAAAACAAGTTCTTGCTAATGGTAAGAAAGGAACTTTAAATGTAGGAGCTGTTCTTATTTTACCCGAAGGTTTCGAATTAGCTCCTCCGGATCGTATTTATCCTGAGATTAAGGAAAAAATAGGTGATCTTTATTTTCAGAACTATCGTCCCAATCAAAAAAATATTCTAATAATAGGTCCTGTCCCTGGTCAAAAATATAGTGAAATTGTGTTTCCCATCCTTTCACCAAATCCCGCTACTAATAAAGCAGCTCACTTCCTGAAATACCCCATATATGTGGGTGGTAATAGAGGAAGAGGACAAATTTATCCCGATGGGAGCAAAAGCAACAATACAGTGTACAACGCTTCAGCAACGGGTAAAATAAGTAAAATTGCACGTAAAGAAAAGGGTGGATATCAAATAACTATTGATAATCCATCAGACGGTCGACAAGTGGTAGACTTTGTACCTCCGGGACCGGAACTTCTTGTTTCAGAAGGCGAATTCATCAAGGCGGATCAGTCGTTAACGAATAACCCTAATGTAGGTGGATTTGGTCAGGAAAATGCAGAAATAGTACTTCAAGATCCTTTACGTGTTCAAGGTCTTTTATTATTCTTAGCATCTGTCGTTTTAGCACAGATATTTCTGGTTCTTAAAAAGAAACAATTTGAGAAAGTTCAATTGGTCGAACTGAATTTTTAGGCGCATAAAAGATTTGAATCTCCATCTTATGAATGATTAATGCAATTATATAAATAATAATTGCAACAATAAAGTCATACTTTTTCGGAATCCTTCATTTGCCCCTTCCCTCTGTTCGAATATTTTAGTTTATTAGTTATACACTAACTATTATTTGTACTTAATGCTATTTAAGTATATATATGAACAAAAATTGCAGAAATGCAGATGCGTAAAAAAACCATTAAAAAGCACATTCTATTTGGATCGATCCAATTCTCTCTTTCAAATTTTTGTAAATTGTAGATTCATTTCTACAATTTACAAAAAATAATAAGTAAAGATAAGATCTTACCTTTCTTTGAACACAAAGAAGGGTAAGATCTTATCTTTATTTTTTAGGTTTCACCTTTATTCTAATATATCCTCTAGATGCACAATACATTTTTTTTGCTACAAGGAAGAGCCTAATCCGGAATAAGAACCGTAAAAAAAAATACCTATTAAAGCAATAACAAGAATACCAGTTAAAGTACCTATCAACCAAAGAGGGATCCTTCCGGTGGTATCGATCATTTCTATTACTTCCTTTCACATTGTCTCTAAGTAGTAGACATAATAATAATACATAGAAATATTAGATCTTGGCAAATTGAATTGGGTAAGAAAAAATATTCTTACTGTTCCTAATTGAAAAAGTAATTAGAGAATAGAACAGCAAGTACAAAAATAAGTAACAACCCCCAATAGAGGCTAGTACGATTCAATTCAACATTTTGTTCATTTGGGTTTGATTGTGTCATAAATAGCTCCGTGATTTAGTTTATATAAAGTTTATCGCTGTATGAACTGCATTGCTGATATTGACCCCAAGAAAAAAACAGTAGGTACAGCTAGCCCGTGAACGGCCAACCATCTAACTGTAAAAATTGGATAGGTTCTATCTATAGTCATTAATACCTCCTAAAAAGATCTAGATCTAGTAAATTCATCGAGTTGCTCTAATGAATCGAAACGGCCAGTGACTAATGGAACCTCTTGTCGGCTTTCTGTGAAATACTCATTTGGCCGAGGGCTCCCGAATACATCATAAGCTAAACCCGTACTGACAAATAACCAACCCGCAATGAATAGAGAAGGTATAGTAATGCTATGGATAACCCAGTATCGAATACTAGTAATAATGTCAGCAAAAGCGCGTTCTCCCGTATTCCCAGACATGCTAAGCTCCCTATATTATTGTATTGTAAAATCAAGGGTAAATTGATCCCATGAAAGAAAGAGATCAGGAAATGGAAAACTACTGATATCTTCTACAATCCTTGCTTGATTGTCAATATGATACCAAAGGTATATTTGAAGTATACTAAGTATAGCTAGCCTGCTTCTAACATAGCAATATAATTTTTCTTAATATAAGAAAGGGAGTAGAATCATTAGTTAAATTACTGCACAATTGGTATTTATTTTATTTATGATTTCATTTTGACTTTTTTGAAACTTTGTATTTATTTAAACTCTTTTTTTCTGCTCCTAGAGTAATAAATTGAGGTAATTGCCTGCCAAATCAATACGTATCAATCATTTTTTTTTCAGTGATTTCTTCCATGCTTACTATAATTAGTTATTTTGGTTTTTTATTAGTTTTGCTTATTTTCACCTCAGTCTTATTCATCGGGTTAAGCAGTATACAACTTATTTGAAATAAAATAAATCTCAATAGGAATGGAGATTCCTAGTAAATTTGAGGTACTATGTAGATTAGCTATTAATCCTTACCTATTCTTTTTTAAGAAAAAAAATATGATTGAAGTTTTGTTATCCGGAATTGTGTTAGGTCTAATTCCTATAACTTTGGCTGGATTATTTGTAACTGCATATTTACAGTACCGACGCGGCGATAAATTGGATATTTGATTTAGGACCATATTTAGAATATGGTCTCCTACTGATTCTGAGGGATCAGATCCCATTAGCTTTTTCAGTCTAAGTGACAAGAAAAGCAGGATCACGCTCTGTAGGATTTGAACCTACGACATCAGGTTTTGGAGACCTGCGTTCTACCAAACTGAACTAAGAGCGCTTTTTCTTTTTTTGAAAGAAAAGAAGGGTCTGCATGTGGTATGCCCCAATCACTTATTTTATTATTCGATGTTTCATTGAATAACTATAATTATTCACTCAACTTTTTATTTCTTTTATAGTATAGGAGAAGAAAAAAGGTAGGGATGACAGGATTTGAACCTGCGACATTTTGTACCCAAAACAAACGCGCTACCAAGCTGCGCTACATCCCTTTTAATCGTGGGTATTTTTATTCGATATTTTATATTAATCAATTTTTTTTGTTTTCTACATTTATCTGCCTTGATTCTCACGTGAATAGGCTGTATACACGGAAGATATCATGTATAAAATGTCTATTTATTGACAGTACTTGATTACTATCACATGTTCTGTTAAAACAAAAAAAAAAGAATTTGTGCAAATACAAATATCTGTTTGCAGTTACTCGTAAACTACGGGTGTAGTTGACCATATAATATATCTATCATTCTTGAGAAGGAGAACTTACGAACAATGCAAGATATAAAAACATATCTTTCCACAGCGCCTGTGTTAGCTACTTTATGCTTGGGATTTTTAGCCGGTTTATTAATTGAGATAAATCGTTTTTTCCCAGATGCCCTGACTTTTCCCTTTTTTTGACTTTCATTTTCCTCTCCTGCGAACCCTAAAGAAAAAAATGATGTTAGATTCATTTCCTTTTCTTCTTGGATAAAGAACAATAAATTAGATTCAATCTCTTTAGAATTTAGAATTCAAGAGGGGGGTGAAGTTAGGATAAGATAAAAGTAAAAATCTAGATCCAAAAGTTCCTCAAATAGTAAACTACTTTTTAATCTTAATTAAAGATTTTATTACTTAATTCATTCTCGTAATAAAATCTTTAATCATTTTTAGACAACTTCTATCCCTTTCTCTTTCTTCTCTTTTTTTTTTCCAAATTGAAAAGAAAAGAAGTAGATACAATACCCAAAGTAAGTTATATGGCCAAGGGTGGAAATGTAAGAGTAACAATTACTTTAGAATGTACTAGTTGTACACAAAATAGTGTTGAAAAAAAATCAACGGGTATTTCAAGATATACGACTCGAAAAAATCGCCGCAATACTCCTGATCAATTGGAATTAAAGAAATTTTGTCCTTATTGTTACAAGCATACCATTCATGGAGAAATAAAAAAATAGATTGAATTTAACATTTATACCCAGAAATACAAATATATCAATATCTTTGATATTGATTTTTTTATCTTTGTATATTACAAAAATATGTCACTGTCAATATTTCTTTTCGGAAATATTTTGAAATAAAATAAATAGTATTTGAAAGGTTCATAAAACAAACTATGAATAAAATGAAGCCATCTTTTCGGAATACATATAAGCCATCTTTTAGAAATAGATCTAAGTCCTCTTTTTGGAATAGATCTAAGTCATCTTTTCGGAATAGATCTAAGTCATCTTTTCGGAATAGATCTAAGTCATCTTTTCGGAATAGATCTAAGTCATCTTTTCGGAATAGATCTAAGTCATCTTTTCGGAATAGATCTAAGTCATATTTTAGAAATAGATCTAAGTCATCTTTTAGACTTAGATCTAAGTCATCTTTTCGGAATGCATCTAAGCGATTTTCTCCAAATCAGCGGTCTTTTCGAAAACGTTTATCTCCAATTCAGCCTGGAGAGCAAATGGATTATAAAAATACTAGCTTAATTAGTCGATTTATTAGCGAGCAAGGAAAAATACTATCTCGTCGAAGGAATCGATTAATGTTGAAAAAACAACGCTTAATAGCTAGGGCTATTAAACAAGCTCGTATTCTATCTTTGATACCCTTTTTTTCTTTAGAAAAAATTTATTTAGAAAAAAAAGAAAAAAAAAGAATTAGAGCCTAAGACTCCTCCATTTAATTGGAGCTGGGATATCTAACAAAGATAGCGCAGATTTTTTTCTATTTATATTCTAAATATATTCTAAATAGAAAAAGAATTACTCATTTTATGAATAATTTCATTATCCAAGTCATCCTGAATTCATTTTCGTATTGTCTTTAGTTTACCGGAGAATTTCTGAACATCATAGAGAAGCAATTATTATTTAATACAGCTATTTGTGCAAGTGTTCTACGATTTGTAAGCAACTGCCTTTTGTATAAAAATTGTATGAATTTATTATAGGAGAATCCATTAGCACGGGATGCTGCATTAATCCGAGTAATCCACAAACGACGAAAATCTCTCTTACGCTTAATTCTATCTCGGTGAGCGGAAACTAAAGCTCTCATTTTCTGTTGGTTAGCAGCCCTAAAAAGTTTTGAATGGGCTCCCCGAGAGCCTGATACAAATGTAAGAATCTTTTTTCGACGTTTTTTTGCAATATGCCCACGTTTAACTCTGGTCATTGAAGTTGATTCTTCATAAATGACTAATCTATTTTATGATCAATCATTTTTTTTTTAGAAAGAATAAAACTGATTTTTCTAATGTATAAAATATAGATTCCAATGGCTTTTGCTACTCTAACCTTCCCAACCATAATTTCTTTCAGTTAGGCACCTTCCAAGTAGGCAGGGGATTGGACCTTGCATTTAAGTAATAAAAAAAATATATATATATGTATATAATATACATATACATTCTTTTCTTTTTATTATGGATTTCTTCGTTTCTATGGTTATTTCTCTAACGGTAAGGTCCCCTCTATACGCCGGAGCCCTAAGATATCAGATGAGTATTTGGTAACTTGTATAGTTTACCATCTCTAGCTCTACTCTTCTCCCCCCCCCCGAATTAATAAAAAATCTCATGATAAGATTTATAGATACAGTAACGACATTTATTTGTGAGAGTTCGCAAGGTAGCTGACCTTTTGTCCGTTCTCGCAGCAATATAAACATAATCATTTATGTTTTTTCAATTTGCGTTATTTCCTCGCTCAATGGATTGATGACCATTCGCTCCCAATGAGGAAGTGCTTTTCATCTGACATCAAGGTGATTGGATTTGCATCAATTTAAACCATAAATTTCATTTTCCCCGGTACAAGGAAACTGATAGATCTGTACTTTTGAACAGAAGAAAACTTTTTCTTGTTAGAGAAATTTCCTGGTCCGTTTCAGCTTATGATCCAAACGAGTCGCACATACACCCTGGCACATACTCCTTTACGCTGAGGACATCCTCGAAGAGCAGGAGATTTTATTCGATTCCTTATTGGCTGTCTGGCGTTTCTAATAAGTTGTTGAATAGTCGGCACTTTTTTTTATATTTGAAATTTAAGGAATGGTTTAGGTTAATCTTAACCAAAAGATTAATCTAACCTCTTTCTTTAAAAGTATAAATATTCTTACGTTGATAGTATCAGCATTAGGGATAATTACTAAAAGAGCAAATCACAAATCATATAATTTATACACTACACTATAAATTATATATGGTTAACAAGAGACCATTCTTTATTGTTCTTTTTTATTTTTTTATTTTAGATAGACTTAGACAAATGTAGTGTAGAGGTACAAGCACGAGATTATAAAAATTGATATCAAAGCTATATTTTTTCATCCATATTAATAAGTAAATGTAATTTAATTAATGAATTTTATTCTTTTATTATATTATATTAGTATGTATTAATATGTATATATTTTATTTTTTTTTTCATATTTAATCTATCTAGTTTTTCATATTTAATCTATCTAGATGGATATATATAGATCGATACATATAGATCTATGTATACGTTACGTGGATAAACTCTTTTTAGGAAAAATATGTTTCATTCTTTTTTTCTTTTTTGTTTGTATATGCGTTCTCTGTTCTAATCGCATCTTGATACTTTGTATCATATCTCAAACTCAAATCGAAAAAGATTTGATGGTTAAACTAATCTAATCAAAAAGGAGCTTTCCTTTTTGTACATGAGATGTGCGTGGTAAAAAATGATTGCGAGATTATGCAAATGAATAATAATTTGCCTGCGGCCAGAATCTTATTTTATTCTAAATATCTTATACTAGAATGTATCTTTTTTTTTCTTTTTTTGCACTCAATGAGAATCTTGTATTTCATAAAAATCAGGTGCAATATAGTCTTTGCGCAAAGGCCACCCAATCCAACTTTCTGGCATCAATATACGTTTTAGACATGGATGACTTTCATAAAATATTCCCAACATATCATAAGATTCCCGTTCCTGGAAATTAGCACCTTTCCAAATACATAGAACAGACGGGATTCTGGGATCTTCCCTTGGGACAAATACTTTTATACACACCTCTTCGGGTTCATCTGCATTATCCTTTATTCTCGTAAGATGATATACACTAGCTAAGGAACCCCCTGGTGCTACATCATAAGCACACTGAGAACGTAGATAATTAAAACCATAAACATATAAAGCAACGGCTATAGAGAGCCAATCTTCAGATTTGATTTGTAATGTTTCTGTGCCTTGGTAATCAAAACCCAAAGGTCTATGAGCTAACTTATGCTTGGCTAGCCAAGCAGATAATCGACCTTGCATTTGATTACTATTTATTGTCAAAGTATCTGTATAAGGATTTGACATTTCTCATGGAATTTTCAAAATTTATTTCCTGCTCGTTACTTTTTACTAACGATTATTCATTCGCCAGCAAACTCTCGTATTTTAAAATGTTTCAAAGGGTATGATATCTCTGAAATCGATTCACGAGATTCATAAGATTGATTAAAAAACTTATCCTCTTTATTTTCAATAAGAATACTGGACCCAATATGAAACCTATGCTTTCTAGTGAAATACCTCTTTTTTTGTTGAAACTCGTTTCTATCTTCAGATATTTCTTGAGCTATTTTTTCACGAAGTTTTATTATAGCATCTATAATAGCTTCTGGTTTAGGGGGACAACCCGGCAAATAGATATCCACAGGAATTAACTTATCTACTCCGCGAACGGTACTATAAGAATCTGTACTAAACATTCCTCCTGTAATAGTACAGGCTCCCATAGCAATTACATATTTTGGTTCCGGCATTTGTTCATATAATCTTACTAAAGAAGGAGCCATTTTCATGGTCACAGTTCCGGCTGTTATAAGTAGGTCGGCTTGCCTAGGACTGGATCTTGGCACCAAACCGTAACGATCAAAGTCGAATCGCGAACCTATTAATGAAGCAAATTCGATAAAACAACAACTAGTACCATAAAGGAGCGGCCATAGACTAGAAAGTCTCGCCCAATTGGACAGATCGTTTAGAGTAGTGGAAATCACTGAATTTGGAGTTGTTTGATCAAGTAAAGATGATTCTATAGGATTTATCGCCGGCTTTAGATTTAGATCATTTTCTCCTCGCCTTTTATCATTCCAAAATTTGGGGGTTAAGACCATTCCAATGCTCCTTTTCTCCATGCATAAACTAAACCAACAATTAAAATAATCACGAAAATAAAAGCTTCTATAAATGTAAATAGACCCAAAATATCAAAACTCATAGCCCACGGATAGAGAAAAACTGTTTCCACATCAAAAACAACGAAAACTAAAGCAAACATATAATAGCGAATTCTAAATTGGATCCAGGTATCTCCCATTGGTTCTATACCTGATTCATAACTAGTGGCTTTCTCCGGCCCTTTACTTATTGGAGCCAAACTTCTTGAAATTGAGAATGCCAGAATCGGAATAAGACTGGATATGGATAAATATATCCAAAAAGTATCATATTCAGAAAATAGAAACATAAATAGATGATTCCTGTTTGTTTAAACAAAACAAAATTTTCTATTTGTTGTATTGTCAATTTATTAATCGCTTCTTTCCCCTCCCGAATGATTTATTATCATTTTTGTATATTAAAAAAATGTTTCATCTGTGACTTACAGAATAAAAGTCATATTCTGTATTTAATAATCCTAATACAGGAAATGGTTCGAACCCGTGCAGTTCGGTAGACTTCACGTTGGTTTGTGTTGTAACGTGTTAATATGGTTTGATGTAAGGGAATTTTCTCTATTGAAAATAAGGGAGCTTTCAGGGTCGTTGTTTCTAAAGATGTGAGATGTGCTAGCAAATAAAAAAGACAACTGAGTTCGATTATAATCGATAGGTACCGATCCAACCGTGTAACATATGAAATCTTTCATAAACAAAATAAAAGGATTATGTATGTGCCCATATTCCGACACGATGTCCGGTCTGTTGTTCTCTATAACAGAGATATTCGGGAATAAGACTCTGCTCTGGGTCGCAGTCGAAAGACTATTTTTTCTCATTATTACTTAGAAAAAATAGTCTTTTTTTTTTTTTCATTCGTATTTCCTCTTTACTTTTTCTTTATGATCTTCTGTGTAAGTCGTCAGTTCCACATTTAAACAGAAAAAATTGGATGCTTTTTGAATTGAAAACTAGCATCGGATCATAGGGACAATATGGGCGAGAAAGCATATAAGAGTTTTCTCTATGTATAGGGCTATACGGGCTCGAACCGTAGACCTTCTCGGTATAACAGATCAAATTTCTTATTACCAAAATGATTTGAACTGTTCCAAGAACTCAACATGCATTTTTATTGCATTGGGCTCTTTCATTAACTGATGGAAAAATCAGTTAGTTTGCCATTCTTTTCCGGAACAGATAATAAGATGGCTCCGTTTGCTTCAAACGAAAATTTTTCGGAAGCAATCCCAAAGTGCTTCAAAAGGTTCCCTTGACGTAGGTCTGTCATGCTTAGACATAGATTCTCCAAATGGAGTCTCTCTCACCCCAAAAGAATAATATGAAACTTCATACACCTCAAAGTTCATAGAGCGAAAAGAATTCTTTTTTGAGATCCTCGTATTGTACTCATTATGTCTGGCATTGAATGTCCCCGAGATTGACCATATCAACTAGATCTATAGTTCGAATCAGAACGAACTTCATCTTTGTCATGCTATTGTTCTCCTAATTCATAGAGTAAGACTAAAATCTATTTTATGAACCGAATGAACTAATAAACTCTTCTGAAAACCATTGGCGCACGTGTAAACGAGGTGCTCTACCTAGCTGAGCTATAGCCCTTCACAGTTTAGTCTTGAAGACATACTAATAAAATAGATCACTTTCTGTCAAGACGGATTATATTTGATTTAATCATTCGAATCCTCGTTAAGGGCATATTGTGTCTAATTATGCCTAGAATTGTTTCTAGGTACGACTCTATCTATGATAATAAATAACCCACTTAACTCAGTGGTTAGAGTATCGCTTTCATACGGCGAGAGTCATTGGTTCAAATCCAATAGTAGGTAAAACTTATTGTGCTGCGATTATTTACTCAATCGCAGCAAATAAGTTTTATTATTTGTATATAATAATAAAATATATAAATAAAAAAATTCTTTCTATAAGTTTTACTATATATTCTAAATATTACTATATATTTTAGAATATTTAAGAAAATATTGAATAAATATATAAATTATTTCCATTTCAATAATGAATTAATGAATCCATTTTTAGATCATTATCGAAGTTGAACTTTACAAAGAAAGAGATAACTAAGTAAATATAAGTTTTAACTTATAAATGATTATTGACTGATCAACTCATTACAGGGCATTTGTGCTTTTTTAGGTTTTTTGCTAGTATTAGCAATTGGAATCCATATCCTTTTTTTTTTTTATTTATTGTTTATGAGAACCAATCCTTTTATTTTTGGGGTTTCCGCACTTGTAGAAAAGAAGGCAGGACGTATTGCTCAGATCATCGGCCCAGTACTAGATGTATCTTTCCCTCCAGGTAATATGCCTAGAATTTACAATTCGTTGATAGTTAAGGATAACGATACAACTGGTCAACCAATAAGTGTGACTTGTGAGGTACAACAATTATTAGGAAATAATAAAGTTAGAGCTGTCGCTATGAGTGCTACAGACGGTTTGATGAGAGGAATGAAAGTAATTGATACAGGAGGGCCACTTAGTGTTCCAGTTGGTGAAACTACTCTCGGTAGAATTTTTAATGTTCTTGGGGAACCCGTTGATAACTTAGGTCCTGTAGATGCTCTCACAAAATCTCCTATTCATAGATCTGCTCCCGCTTTTACACAGTTGGATACCAAATTTTCAATCTTTGAAACAGGCATTAAAGTGGTGGATCTTTTAGCTCCTTATCGCCGTGGAGGAAAAATTGGATTATTCGGGGGAGCTGGAGTGGGTAAAACAGTGTTGATTATGGAATTAATCAACAACATTGCTAAGGCTCATGGAGGGGTTTCTGTGTTTGGTGGAGTAGGAGAACGTACCCGTGAAGGAAATGATCTTTACAAGGAAATGAAAGAATCGGGAGTCATTAATGAACAAAATATATCCGAATCCAAGGTAGCTCTGGTCTATGGTCAGATGAATGAACCACCAGGAGCTCGTATGAGAGTAGGTTTAACTGCTTTAACTATGGCTGAATATTTCCGAGATGTCAATAAACAAGATGTACTTCTATTTATTGACAATATCTTCCGCTTTGTCCAAGCAGGATCAGAGGTATCCGCATTATTAGGCAGAATGCCTTCCGCAGTGGGTTATCAGCCAACTCTTAGCACGGAAATGGGTTCTTTACAAGAGAGAATAACTTCTACGAAAGAAGGATCTATAACCTCCATTCAAGCAGTTTATGTACCTGCAGACGACTTGACTGATCCCGCTCCTGCTACAACATTTGCACATTTAGATGCTACTACTGTACTATCGAGAGGATTAGCTGCCAAGGGCATCTATCCAGCGGTAGATCCGCTAGATTCCACGTCAACTATGCTCCAACCTTCGATCGTAGGTGAAGAACATTATGAAACTGCGCAAGGAGTTAAACAAACTTTGCAACGTTATAAGGAACTTCAAGATATTATAGCTATTCTTGGATTAGATGAATTATCAGAAGACGATCGTTTAATCGTGGCAAGAGCAAGAAAAATTGAACGGTTTTTGTCACAACCCTTTTTTGTAGCAGAGGTATTCACCGGTTCCCCCGGTAAATATGTTAGTCTAATAGAGACAATTAAAGGTTTTCAAATGATCCTTTCCGGAGAATTAGATGGTCTACCCGAACAGTCTTTTTATTTGGTGGGTAACATTGATGAAGCTACCGCAAAGGCTATGAACTTAAAAGAAATTTAAAGAACTAAAATGAACCTAAATCTTCGTGTACTCACTCCCAATCGAGTTGTTTGGGATTCAGAAGTTCAAGAAATAATACTAACTACCAATAGTGGTCAAATGGGTGTATTACCCAACCATATTGCAATTGTAACAGCTTTGGATATAGGAGTCATGAAAATACGACTCAATGCCCAGTGGTCCACTATGGCTTTGATGGGTGGTTTTGCCAAGATAGACAATGATGAAGTCACATTATTGGTAAATAATGCAGAAAGAGGTATTGATATTGATCTTCAAGAGGCTCAGAAAAGTTTTAGATTAGCGAAAGCTGATCGTGTGCGAGCTGAAGACAAGAGACAAGCAATCGAGGCTGATGTGGCTCTCAAAAGAGCTAGAACACGACTAGAGGCTGCTGATGCAATTTTGTTGAGATAAAGAAATATTTATGAAATTGGAAGTAAATAGATTCCAATCATAAGGAAGTCTTTATCTGTCTGAGCCAATAACTAGGCACATTTCCACCTATGCCCATGCCGTCTGCTATTGCAATTTTTTTTTCTTTTCTTCTTCGCCTAAAGTGAAGAAATCTATCACATTTAACTATTCTCTATCACATTTAACTATTCAATATAGAATAAATTGGAATTGCGGAAAGGTCCTCAATTCAATCAAACTAAGAAATTGGGTTGCATCATACATATATAACATGATACAATATCACTTGAAAGAAAAGTCTTTTTGACAATAGGGGCTACAAAAAAAATTTTTTGTACAAAAATTTTTTTGAATAAAAAAGTGATTGTTTACGTTCGACACCCAGGTCGAGTAGACCTCGTTCTTGTAAGAGCTATTAACCAATAAATCATAGGGAGGGACTTATTTATGTCACCAAAAACAGAGACTAAAGCAAGTGTCGGATTCAAAGCGGGTGTTAAAGATTACAGATTAACTTATTATACTCCGGAGTATCAGACCAAAGATACTGATATCTTGGCAGCATTCCGAGTCACTCCTCAACCTGGAGTGCCCCCCGAAGAAGCGGGAGCAGCAGTAGCTGCCGAATCTTCCACTGGTACGTGGACCACTGTTTGGACCGATGGACTTACCAGTCTTGATCGCTACAAGGGGCGATGCTATGATATTGAACCCGTTCCTGGAGAGGAAAATCAATTTATTGCCTATGTAGCTTACCCTTTAGATCTTTTTGAAGAAGGCTCTGTGACTAACCTGTTTACTTCTATTGTAGGTAATGTATTTGGATTCAAAGCTTTACGGGCTCTACGTCTGGAAGATTTACGAATTCCTCCTGCTTATTCAAAAACTTTTCAAGGCCCACCACATGGTATTCAAGTAGAAAGAGATAAATTAAACAAATATGGTCGTCCTTTGTTGGGATGTACTATAAAACCAAAATTGGGTCTATCTGCCAAGAATTATGGTAGAGCGGTTTATGAATGTCTCCGTGGTGGACTTGATTTTACCAAGGATGATGAAAACGTGAATTCCCAACCATTTATGCGCTGGAGAGATCGTTTCTGCTTTTGTGCAGAAGCACTTTATAAAGCTCAGGCTGAGACGGGTGAGATTAAGGGACATTACCTGAATGCTACTGCAGGTACATGTGAAGAAATGATGAAAAGAGCAGTATTCGCCAGAGAATTGGGAGTTCCTATAGTCATGCATGACTATCTGACTGGAGGTTTTACGGCAAATACTTCGTTGGCTCATTATTGCCGAGATAACGGCCTACTTCTTCACATTCACCGCGCAATGCACGCAGTTATTGACAGACAAAGAAATCATGGTATGCACTTCCGTGTACTGGCTAAAGCACTACGTATGTCTGGTGGAGATCATATTCATGCTGGTACTGTAGTAGGTAAACTTGAAGGAGAACGAGAAGTCACTTTAGGTTTTGTTGATCTATTGCGTGATGATTTTATTGAAAAAGACCGAAGTCGTGGTATTTATTTCACTCAAGATTGGGTCTCTATGCCGGGTGTCCTGCCTGTAGCTTCAGGAGGTATTCACGTTTGGCATATGCCTGCTCTGACCGAGATCTTTGGAGATGATTCCGTATTACAGTTTGGTGGAGGGACTTTGGGGCACCCTTGGGGAAATGCACCTGGTGCAGTGGCTAATCGGGTCGCTTTAGAAGCTTGTGTACAAGCTCGTAATGAAGGGCGTGATCTTGCGCGTGAAGGTAATGAAGTGATCCGTGAAGCTACTAAATGGAGTCCTGAACTAGCTGCCGCTTGTGAAGTATGGAAGGAAATCAAATTTGAATTTGATACGATTGATCGCTTATAATCGAGTGACCTTCGTCTGTTTGGTCCCTTAATCGAATCGAACTCGGCCCAATCCAATCTTTTAAGATTGAGCCGAATACCGAATGGATGGGAATAGATAATTCGGCTAGAGGAAAGGTATTTACCTATTTTCTAATATAGAAATATATTTTCTGGATTACTCGATGGGGTCGGTGGATCAGTAGATCCAGGCCCGGGGGGCAAGGGCCTTCAATCTATTCTAGCTCGCACCCAAAGTGAGCTAAAGTATGATGGTTTGTATTTGTGTCTATTAAATAAAAGTTGTACATTAATAAAAAATATATAGAAAAAATATAGGAAAATGTGTGAGGAAGACAAAGATTCTGAGAAAATGTGTGAGGAAGACAAAGATTCTGAGAAAATGTGTGAGGAAAACAAAGATTCTGAGAAAATGTGTGAGGAAAACAAAGATTCTGAACATATCGACGAAACAAAACCCGTAGAAGACAGATTTGAACGAATTAAGCACTTGTGGTTTTTGTGCGAGAATTGTGAGACCCTTATATATAAGAAATTTTTTTTAGAACAAAAAGGTGTTTGTGAGGAATGCGGGGCAACGCTTCAGATGACTAGTTCAGAGCGAATTGAATTATTAATTGATGATGGCACTTGGTCGCCTATGGATATTCATTTTTCTAGTATAGATGTTTTAGAGAAACAACATACGACGTTTGACATCAAAATGGTTCGAGGGGTCTCAACTTTATTGTACAAAGGAATTTATGCCAAAAATTTTTACTTGGACTTTTTTTGCAAGAAAAATGGGTTGAAAACATTAGTAGGATACAATATTACTCTTGTTAATATCGTTAAGGTTGTATTAGAAAAGAAATTCGTAAAATATTTGAATTTAGATTCAAAGGAAACTATTGAGATACTACAAAATATTATTGATACAGGTTTGAAAACAGTTCAATTTGTACTTTTTGAAATACATAAAAAAATAATAGATGAATTATCTGATCTTGCGCCAGATATAGAGATACCATTTAAAGTTCCATATGCAGCATTTTTTTGTGATGAACTTTCATATCTTTTGTTCACATCTTTTTTTTTGCCAATAGATGTTGTGAAATATTTTATAAATACAGCAATCTTTGATGAAAATTATGAACTAATTGATGAAAATAATGAACTTATAATTTCTATTTTTACTCAACTAAAAAATTCTTTGGAACCTGGACAACCTCTAAGCGAATTTTTCAAAATTAACAATTTACTAAGTTTGAGTTTACTAATTAAATTAAATAAACAATTAGCCAACTTAAAAGAACAATTACTATCACAAGATAAGTTCTTGAAAGTAGCGGCGGTAAACTTAATGAAAATAGAACTTTATTTTCCGGAAGAAAAAAGAAAAGCAAGGAAAATAAAAAAACTATTTCCTTTTTATCCAGGAAATGATCCAGAGACAAATTACTTTTTATGGCTGCGAAAACATACGGCGATATGTTTGATGGAAAGATCTCTGGTCTTGAAAGAATTTAAATATTGGTTTAAATTTCGTTGTTGTGGTTTACTGAAAGGAGAAGAATTCTATCGGTTCGGTTCCGATATTCTAGTAGAATACGTTAAAAAACAAGATCACTATGAGTATTATGATATCATTGATGATATCATAGATGATGATCTACTATATAGTACAAAAAATGTTGAGTTATTTCAACAAATAGAAAATCTATACCTCGATTACAAGCAGAACGAAAAATATTGTTGTGACACTAATTTAGTGTTGTGTGCTGAAGATGATGAGATAAATTTTTTCTATTTATTCGAGATAATGAAAAATTTTTCTACATTAGCACTAGATAGCAAAGAAAAATTTTGTAAGAAAAAAGAAGAAACTTATATAGAAGATACTGAAGATACTGAAGATAATGAGGATCAAGAAGAATATCCTTTAACTTATGCTACTTTAACTAAAGAAGAAAGAGAGTATGTCGACGCTGGCATAAGATTAATTAAGAGTACACTTAATCTAGGAAAGGACGAATTTATAGAAGAAATAGAAATAGAAGAACAATGTTATGACGATTATAAGACTTCCTATCAAAAAGAAACAGGTTTACTCGACGCTATTCAAACAGGCATAGGTTACATAAATGGTTTTCCTGTAGCACTCGGAGTTATGGATTTTCAGTTCATGGGAGGCAGTATGGGATCGGTAGTGGGTGAAAAAATAACCCGTTTAATACAGTATGCTACTGAGCATTTTATTCCATTAATTCTCGTATGTGCTTCTGGCGGAGCGCGTATGCAAGAAGGAAGTTTTAGCTTAATGCAAATGAATAAAATAGCTGCTGTGTTGCATACACATCAAAAGGAAAAAAATTTACTATATATTTCAGTTCTTACATCTCCGACAACTGGTGGGGTCACTGCTAGCTTTGGTATGTTGGCTAATGTTACGATTGTCGAGCCAAATGCATACATTGCATTTGCGGGTAAAAGAGTTATTGAACAGACATTAAATCAGATAGTAGATGATGAAGATCAAATATCTGATTCTTTATTTGATTTTGGAATGTTTGATAGCATGGTTCCACGAGCTCTTTTAAAAAATGTTCTGAGCGAAATAATTTCACTATACTATGTCACTGAAAATTGATGAAACTCTCACTGTCGAATGTGAGACAGGTAATTATCATACTTTTTGTCCAATTAGCTGTGTATCTTGGTTATATCAAAAAATTGAAGATAGTTTCTTTTTAGTTGTGGGTACAAAGACATGCGGTTATTTTCTGCAAAATGCACTTGGAGTAATGATTTTTGCAGAGCCTCGTTTAATTTATCTTAACAGTTAATTTATCTGTATTTATTATTAATATTGAATTTATCTTAACAGTTAATTTATCTGTGCAAATAAAAAAAAAGAAGATTACATTTTTTCTATTTTCAAAAAAATACTTGACATATGACATGATATTTGTTATACTGGATTTGCACGTATGAAATTATATTTGTTGATAATATAGTAGAAGTATATATAATGTTTAGTACTTAAGGAGGTAGTGTAACAATGTTATATACATTCCTAGTAAATCTTGCATTTTTCTATATTATTGACAAGCTTATGGCACCGCCATAAATTATTAATCGTGTCGTCTAGTTTCTTCTTTTTAAGCTAAGCTAATATAGGTTGTACATTAGCATTCCTATATAGGTTATAACCTAATGTATAGGTTATAGGATAATGGTTCGGAGACAATGGTAGAGATATCATAGGATATTAGGGTTATTAGAGGTTCGATATATGCAACAATGGTAATCGTAGGGTATTAGGGTTATTAGAGGTTAGAGGTTCGGTTCTAACCATATGCAATTATAGTTAGTAACGTACTAATTTAGTATTTTTTTATTAAATACTAAATTAGTACGTTAGCTATTCAGTTAATTTACGTACATAAATATAGTATGTATTTTCATACCAAATATACCAAATAAAAATAAATAGACTAAAATATAGTAAAGTAACAGTAAGAAAGTAACAGTAAGAAAGTAACAGTAACAAAAATAAAAACACAAAAATGATTATCAATTTAAATGGTCTAATGATACTGAATGCGCTGGTTATAGCGACTGTTCTCACTCTGAAAACAAATGAGGCAAGTTTATTTGTAGCAACTTTAGCAACTTTGAAGATATCAATATTAATATTATTATTATTTGGGGAGGATTATTTATGATCACAAATATATATTGGATTCTAGGACCATGGATAGAACGATGTTTTCCCGTGCTATTATTTGGTGTTTATTATGGTTTTTTATCAACATTGCCAATTGGTCCGGCTCAGATGTATTACATCCGAGCACTTTTGCTTCAAAATAAAGTCGTCGACAACAGGAAAATTGTTCCTACGGAAAAATGGATCCTTGGCGGTTCATTTGTGGCACAACTCGTGGTCTTCTCATCCATTTATCTTGGCCCTATTTATGCGAGCATTTTGAAACCTCACTTAATGACAATGATGCTTCTTCCTGTTTTATTATTTATTGTGTTTCAAACAATTTTGATTCGGAAATATCCTTTCCTTCAAAATCCAGCAATAGATTTTATTATTGGAGTTGCTTTACAGCTGCTAAATCCGGCCCTTTTCGGTAAATCTATCTATACTCGATTTCTCAATATGATGCTATTTAGATATAGCGGAAACTTTTTATTTCTGCTGAGTACTGCAGCCGGATGGTTGAGCGGACAAATTCTTTTCGTCAAAATGACGCAAATTTTTTGTTTACGCGTCGAGAACGATGTTCGCTTAAAAAGCGAGATAAAGGGGCAACTTTTTGCCTTCAGTTTTCAAATTATTTTCATCGGCTATACTTTTTTAAATTGCTTTGGAAGGAGTCCTGCTCTCATCTTTACTAAATGGAATGATTCTAGAACGTTCATTAATGGTCCTATACAGGAGGTAGAAGAGGTATCAGTAGTGTTGTCTAGTAAGAAAAATAGATTTGGTGTGCAGACAACTGTATCAAATAAGAAGATAAAAATATTAACTAAGGAAAGTAAGCCTAACAAAAAGAGAAAAACTTATCTCCCTCCTTCTCTCGAGGCTTCTCTCGAGGCTTCTATCAAAAAAAAGGGTTCGCCCTTTCGAACGTTACTGAAAATTCGATCTTTAAAAGATCTAAAACGATTTTTAAAAAAGCTAAAATTGGAAGCTGAAAACGATTTTTTACATTTATCTCCTTTTCTAATAAAAAGGTGGCCATTAATGTTTTTTGATTCTAATCGCTTTAACCAGCCACTACGATACGTAAGTATTGGAGATTATATTCTTCGTGGCCCTGTGAAGAGCCAAGTCGCTGAATATTTCTTCGATGTTTGTCTCGGTGATGGCCATCAAAAAATTTCTTTCACAGCTCCACCAAGTATATCTTTCTTTGCCAAAATGGCCAACTTGGGCGATCAAAGTCTTGATTCAAATCAGGATCACTTTGATGAATGGATAGTTAGAAAATCAGAGAGGAAAACTTATTTAGGCGAAGAGCTTGAAAATAGGGTGAGAGCTCTAAGCAATGGATCTCCTCTTTTAAATGTTCTCGAAAAAAAAATTAGATTTTCTCGAACAAAAGAAGGAAAGAACATTTCAGAAGTTCATGATCCTTTACTCAGCGGGCCATTCCGTGGGTCGGTGAATCAATTTAAATCACCGTGGATGTTACATTCAGATGACTACTTAAAAGAGAAAAAAGAAAAAGAAAAGAAGATGCCGGAATGTAACAACCGTGATTCTAACAACCGGCTTGGTCGAGTTTCCTTAATTCGCCCAGAAAATAAGGAAAGAATCGTTCAACCACGAATACAAACTATTTCCAAATGGTGGATGGATAAAATTCGTATGTTCTTATTAGACGAACAGAACAGAAAAAAATGGTTGGATGAATCCACTTTGGAAGAATTTAAATCAAGATATGATAAAATCTATCCTAAAAATTGGAATTCATTAGAATATGTCCTAACCACCTTGGTCCCGGCGCCTTTAAATACAAAAATAGAAGAAGGCATTGCTTCTTGCGATAAAAAATTATTAACTAATTATTTGTTGCATATTTTTATTGAAACTACCGGTCCCAAATGGGAATTGCTTCTTAGTGTTCTTCCTACCGAGCAGGCTTTGCTTTATGAGCGACTCTCTTTTCTTAGTTTGGAAGAATTCTCAGTACCTATGGATATTAGTTCATTAGAGGTATCAGAGGATATTCTGAAGGATTCGGATTTTATAGAGATTCTGAAGGATTCGGATTTTATAGAGATTTTAGAAGAGGATCTGCCTTCTAAGAAGAAGAAGAAAGATGAAAAAAAAGAGAATACGAACGATCACGATCAATATTTTGAGAAATATTTATTTGAAAAAAATAAATTAGATCAAGATTTTCAAGATTTTGAGGATTTTCATCAACTTTATGTCCTTTATAATAAATTGATCGAAAAGGAAAAAATCCTTATTGATGATTATGAACCTCGAATCCGAGATTTTAACAGGTTTATGGTGCCTAAATTGCCTTCCACCCTAATATCTGGAGTTCACGACCCGGCGGCTGTCAAAGATGTTTTAGAAATTCGTCCAAAGAGGGCAAGGCAATTAATCATTGTAAAACCTAAGAATAAGCAAGAAGAAAAAAAAACTGAAAAAAAAGTAAAAAGTCGAAAAGAAGAAGACAAAAAAAAAAAAAATACAGAGAAAGAACGAAAAAAAGGATTAAAAAAAGGATTTTTTAAACCTTTAGAAATGGAACTTCCTAAAAAAAAAGAAGCGAACAAAGGGGGGGACGAAGAAGAAGATCTCGTATTTAAAGACATCTATGTCTTTAGTTATCCTTATGAAGGGGATTTTCGTCGAGAGTTAGTGAAAGGAGCTTTACGTTTTCAACGACGAAAAGTTTCAGCGATCAATCATTGGATACCGAGACCAGAGTCGATTCTTTTCGGAAGACTAAAATCCATGACTCAAAAGCCAGAGGGGATGACTACTAAAAAGTCACATTTTCCTAAGAAGGAAGTCAAAGGGAAGAAAAAAAGTTCACGATCTTTAATAAATTACGCCAAAATTTTTGAAAGTCGGAAAAGAATAAAAGAAGGGCGTCGACGAATAAAACAGCAAACCTTCGATGGCGAAGTGATTCACTATATCAGAGCTACTCTCTTGTTCACTCATAGATATCTAAGAAAACGATTGTATTTCCCTATATTGATAATAGCTAAAAATATTGGTCGTACTTTATTATTTCAGGTCCCCGAATGGGAGCAGGATTGGTCCAACTTGGAAAAGGAATCATATCTAAAATGTAACTATGATGGATATGAATTGATGGACCCGGATGTCCCGAAAAAGTTTATTAAGGATTATATTAAAGAGGGTATACAAATCAAGATTGTATATCCTTTTCGCTTGAGACCTTGGTATGAATCTAACTCTATTGGCACTGACCAAAAGACAACTAGTTTCTTAACCATATGGGGGACAGAACTTGAAGTACCTTTCGGTAATCCACCAAAAGTACCTTCTTTTTGGCAACCTATTCTCGAATGGACTTGGAATTATACGTCCGATCGGACAAAACCTATTATTGATCCTATTATCAAATCTATCCGCCAATTGATAAAATTGATAAATAGTAACATTCAGAAAGAGGTCAACATAGATACTAGGACAGAAAGTAGATTGATTTGGACTAGGCCTACGTCTAATATTCGATTTTCTTTAGGGGTGGTTCAAGATCAACCATCTTTTTTCCAGATGGAAAAATATTTACCAAATTATGATGATTGGAAAATCATAATGAATAGTCGAATCAACCGAATGAATGAAGAAAATCGTATCAATCTAATTGTTTATAATAAATTAAAAGCTGATTTTAAACAGAGAATGGATCAACCTTCTCCTGACATAAAATCCAGATTGAAAAAAGAATGGACTCGAATCAAAATTTGTCGTTCGCTTTTCCAAAAGAAAAGTATTCGGTTCATTAGGAAAAAATTGCCCTATTTTATGAAAGTTATTCATTTTAGGGTTAAAATAGCACTTATTGATCTCAATATAAGTATGTTAAATAGAATCGAGTCAAATTTGGAATTTTGGATGCAATTGAGTAGAAGTATTGAAGCAATTCAAAAAATATTCAATAGCAATGACCCAATTAGCAAAAACACTGAATCAAAATGCCAAGGAAAAGAAATATCCCAAGCATATGTATTTCGCAAAATATGGAAAGAAATACGAAATATGAAGGGATTCTATGTGAAAGATTTATTAGAATCAAAGGCATCATCTCCTTTTATCAAAAAAAATATAAAAGATTTCTTGCATTCTCAAGGAATATTGGATTGCAAGCATCCTGGAGAGTTAACGGTTAACCATTGGAAGCAATGGTTAAAATGGTGTCCTAGCTACAAAATAGCTAGACATAAAAATAAGAGACCAAAAGGTAACCGGTTGGGATGGAGTGAATTTGCATCGTTTTTGGGAAAGAAGCGCTTTGCGTCTTTTCTAACACGACTCAAGAACCGGATCAAACGTCACAGATATGAGCTTTTTGCATATCGTTATCTGGATGATATGAAAGAAGATAATCACGGACCCGCAATTCAATATATACCGGAACCAGATTATCAAGCTATTACTAATTTTCAGAATTCTGGTTCTTCCAAGAAGAAAAATATTGATTCTTCCAAAAAGAAGAATGTCGATTCTTCCAAAAAGAAAAATGTCGATTTTTTCTCGGCAACTAAGAAAAAATATTACAGTAAAAGTCGATATTACAAATTCCAATTCTGGTTGTTCCCACGTCTTAAAAAAAGAATCAAAGAAGCAAACAAACTTGGTGACGTTTTTCCTCCGTATATCATGAGAAGACACATTGAAGAAATGTGGGAATTTCGAGAGATTCAGATACCAAAGGATTTTGATGTTGATGCTTTTGTTATTGAAAGTCTCCGAAAGAAGGAAGAAGAAAGGCTACGTAAATTCGCTCATCTTCAAGCAGTTAAGGAAGCAAAGCTAAAACGAAAAACCGAACGAATACAAACAAGAAAACAAAGAAACATAAAATTAGAGGCAGTAGATTCTCAAGAAGAATACGATAAATTGATAAATGAATTCAAAGAAGAGGATGATTCAAACAAGATGAAAAGAAGGCGCGAATCAAAAGAAAGATTTGCCACGGAAGAGAAACTTAGACTAAAACAAAAAAATATTCTCAAAAAAGCTCAGCAGCTCAAAAGGGAAGAAAGGATACGTAAATTGAAGGAATTAAGTCAGCAAAAAAAATCTTCAAAAAAACAAAATCAAAATGATTTTCTAGTTAAAGACTTGTTTAGTACTTATCATCTCAAACAGTGCATTGATAAAATCAATACAAAAAATGTAGAAGTCCGAATAGCAATAAAGGATATTATTTATAAACAAGATGTTCAGAAAGCATCAGAATGTGATAAGAAGGCATGGGACCAAATTAAATCCCAATTGGATGAGAAATATAAAAAAGTAAAAAAACCATCTGAAACCGAACCCAAGGAAGCTAAACCCAATAAACAAGAGATCAAAGATCCCAGAATTGAATATCTAAAAGAACGGAAACGCTTTGAACGGGAAGCAAGACGCCTTGCAAGGGAGGAAGAGTTGAAAGAGGAGATGAAAATTTTAGGAATAGAACCCGAAAAGGAGGAAAAGGAAAAATTGGCGTATCGAGAAATGGCCAAAAATATTCGTAAGTGGAGAATCAAATTCGAGCTTAAAAAACTGCCACTACCTGCTCGGGTTTCCAAGTTCAAAAATGCGGCTCGTTTTTTTAATAAAAATAAAATAGGCAACGATGCTGATATAGCCGACTTACTTGTTCCATATGCGGAAAACGGGGATCTTGACTTGGAATTATTGGAAACTATATTGTATCTCAAAAGTTGCTTCCCGAAAGCAAATGATTTACTTAGAGTTTTTGCCGAGACAAGTCGAAAATCCATGGCACTTGTACCGGGGTACTTTAATGACCGATTCTTTGTATATAAGATTGCAAAGCTTTTCTTAAAACTGAAGAAGAAAAGGATTAATTTAAATGTTTTTGATAGATCTCAACCACGAAGAAAAGGAAATCCTATTGCAGATGTAAATGAAAAAATTTCAAGTTCTTTCATTTTCGAAGATGTTTTTCTTCCAAGACGTCGTAGAGAATTGAGAATTTTGAATCTTTTGAATCTGGAAAACCATTTGGATCAGAGTGTAAGATTAAATGATAAAGAGATACCAAATGACCAAGGTCTGATGAAAAGAAACGAACATCTGATCGTAGATAAAAGGCAAAAGATAAGACGTTTTCTTTGGCCTCGTTATCGATTAGAAGATCTTATTTGCATGAATAGATTTTGGTGGAATACCAATAATGGTAGTCGATCTGTTATGTTGAGGGTACGCATGTATCCCAAAATAGATCATTGGGAACATATTCAAAATAATTTGAATTTTATAAGACACAATTTTATTTCGATAAGGGAGATTTTTCAAAATCTGGTAAATCATACCAGAAGTTTCTTAGGTACGAAACATTTGTCGGTTTTTGAACGAAATGAAATTCTAAAGGTTGGGCGAAATGAAGTTCTAAATATTGAACGAAATGAACCTCTAAATGAGGTAAAGCATAAAAAAGAAAACTCTTTTTGTAGCATAAGTTTGTCTCCTTCTGACCGCCCCCCGTCCCTGTACAAGGAGCTTCTTACGATACTTAGAAGAATAATAAGTTCGCTTAGAGATTCCATTATGGAATGGATAGGTTCCCTTTTAGCTAAATTGAGAGATTTGATTCTCAAATCGATGAGACAACTTTTCTCTCAATTTAGAGATTTTCTTTTTAAATGGATTAGTTGGCTCAGAGATTTGATTCTCAAATCGATGAGACAACTTTTCTCTCAATTTAGAGATTTTCTTTTTAAATGGATTAGTTGGCTCAGAGATTTGATTCTCAAATCGATGAGACAACTTTTCTCTCAATTTAGAGATTTTCTTTTTAAATGGATTAGTTGGCTCAGAGATTTGATTCTCAAATCGATGAGACAACTTTTCTCTCAACTTAGACTTCGACTTAAAAGATTTATAAATCCCCTTAAAAACAAACTGAAAAAATTGATAAATCCGCTTATAAATGAAGCGGAAAGTAAACTTATCTACTTTAGAAGTTTCCTAAGAAACTTTCTAAATGAAAGCAGATTTAAACTTATCAATTTTCTCAGTTTCCTAAGAGATCTTATAAACGAACTATTAGTTAAGCTAGGAAAACCTAGACCTTTAAGTCGTTGGCATAAAACGAAAAAGTTTATGATTGATTGGATCCTATCTCCTCTCATAATAGATATAATAATTCAATATTTGCGCAGCTTTTTCAGATAGCCACGATCTTGTACGTACGTGAACTGCTGGTTGCTTTAGGAACTTACTAAAGCAACCAGCCATAGCTGTGTAAGCCTATTCCTAATAAATCAACGCCTAAATAACATGTCCAAACTATAATAAATCCTAGAGAAGCAACAATTGCCGGTTTTTTTCCCTTCCAACCCCTGTTTATTCTAGTATGTAAATAAATTGCAAACAAAATCCAAGTTATTAATGCCCAAGTCTCTTTTGGATCCCAGCTCCAATAAGATCCCCATGCTTCGTTGGCCCATACTGCCCCGGAAAGTATACCTATAGTTAAAAGAGAAAATCCTAGACCAATGGCACGATAACTTAATTGGTCTAATTGGTTAGTAAAGAACCATTTACGATAATTTAAAAATGAAAGGTAAAAAGTATGTTTCAATTCCTTTTTTTCTTGGTCGTGTGAATACCAATTTTTATTGAATAAAAAAGAATTATTCACATTAATCAAAATCTTTTGATTTATTTGGGACGCAATGACCAACAAAGCTATGGATGATAGGGATCCACATAAAAGAGTTGCATAACTGAGCAATATCATACTTACATGCATTATTAACCAATGAGATTGTAAGGCGGGTACTAACATTGCAGATTGCTGCATTTTATCCGGAAGACCCAAAGTAGCAAAACCATGAGTTAACATAGCACTTGGCGCGGTGATTGCACCTAACCACCAAGCATCCTGGCCCCGTAGTTCTATAACTATATGAATCACGGAGGAAGTCCATGAAAGGAACATGAATGACTCATACAAATTACTTAACGGTAAATGTCCCGAATAGAGCAAACGGGCAACTAATACTCCTGTTATACAAATACACGTCACTATCATGCCCTTTCCTCCTGAATTACTTAGTTCTTCACTTTTATAAACTAAGTTTCCCCAATAAATAAGAGTGATCACAAAAGTAAGAGAAAAAGAGACATGAGCTGATATATGTTCTAGAGTTATAAATATCATAATAAACCCATTTATTTTTTAATATAGGATTCGTTTCGTAAGAGAAAGATAAAATCGATTGATATGTAATCATATTGACATAGATCGAACAATGATAGTAATTTACTATATAGGTACTCCATAAGTACTATATATATATCTATATGAATATTATATGGAAGGGATACTAACCCATAGTATCTTATTAACAATAATGCCGCCACTCGGATTCGAACCGAGATGCTCTAGCGCTGCTCCCTAAAAGCAGCGTGTCTACCAATTTCACCATGGCGGCTTTTAAGCAAATTGTAAATGACAGCTTATTAACGGAGTATAACGCAATTTGGTAACGTCCCACCCAGGTCGTGGGTTCAGCTTGGAAAGTTACGCTAAACAAGATCGTGTAGATCTTTTTCATTAAAAAAAAGCTATTTCTTCAGCGAATATAATTACGCTGCTAATTAGGCAGCTATACATAGCATAGTAAGCGCTCCAGAGGCCTATTAAGGTCTTCATTATTGAAATTCTTAAAATTCATTTTATGATTCTTATCACCATTGATCATTTTTTTCTTGTTATTGTTTAATATTTATCAAAAAACGATAGAATCGGAAAATTCATTGATTCTATGCCTATTTGGTCGATAAGATTAACCTCATATGCCTCCTCTGGTTCCAGAAAAATATCTCTTTCTAAGAGACTTTCAATTAGAAAGGGATCTTGCCTTGTCCTTTTTATATAAGTTTCCAAAATATACGTCCGCAATAGGCCCATAAACTTTGCATCGGAGCCGTATTCAACGTGGCGACGACGATCATAAGGAGACATATGAGGTTGATGAATCATCATACGACCGTTTTCGGTTAATGCCCGTTTATTAAACTCCCCTCCGTGTACAAGGAAAGCTCCCATTGAAGCATTTAGCCCGTAGCCTATTGTAGATACTTCCCCTGTTACGAATTGCATAACATCAAAAACAGCTACTCCCTGGAGCATTCCTCCACCTCGACAAGAAATAAAAAATATGAAGTCTTTTCTTTTATTTTGTTGATTTAAATAAATCATGCTTTTCATTATTTGGTCAGCAGGGTGTTTTTGTAACGCTTTACCTAAAAAAAGGTATCTTCCGAAAAATAATCTGTAAAATAATTCAACCCAAACTACTTTGTTTTTCTTTTTTTTCTTTTTTTTCTTTGAGTTTTTTGAGTTTTGAGGGTTTTCAGGATTTTCTTGTTCCTCTTTTTCTTGTTCCTCTTCTTCCTCAGAAAATTCTTCCTCTTCTTCCTCAGAAAATTCTTCCTCAGAAAATTCTTCCTCAGAAAATTCTTCCTCTTCGTCCTCAGAAAATTCTTGCTCAGAAATTGTAAAAAAATCTTCCTTAGAAAATTCTTCCTCAAAAAATTCTTCCTCTTCTTCCTCAGAAAATTCTTCCTCTTCTTCCTCAGAAAATTCTTCCTCAGAAAATTCTTCCTCTTCGTCCTCAGAAAATTCTTCCTCTTCTTTTACTTGGGTTTTTTTTTTTTTTTCCTCCTTATCCTTATTTATCTGCTTTTTATTCTTTTTTTTGACAATATTCTTGAAATATGGAACTTTTGGAATATTCGTTAAACTTAAACTCATTTCATTAGCATTTTAATATCTCCATTTCATTAATAATTCTATACCTTAGTAATAGAAAATATGCTTATTAACATTATATCACTATTTATATCAATATTATTAATTTATATCACATTAATATATATCACTATTAGTTAATATTATATCTTAAAACATGTAAAAATTAAAAATAATAATATTGAATATTACATATTTATTTATAAATTAAAATATCATTATATTTGAACAAAAATATGGAATATTTTTTTAATTATTACACATTATTGTGTATTGTTTATTTATTACATATTTGAACAAAAATATTCCATATTTAAATAGAATTTTATATATATTGTTAATTAAACATTAATATTTTTTTCATTATTTTTAATATTGCATATTTATTTATCTAATATTAATATATAATTAATATAATACATATTAAACATTTTTTTTTTTTTGTAAATGAATAATATTGCATATTTATTCTATTTATTATTCAATTCATTAATAATATATATATTAAACATTAATATTCTTTTATTAATGTTTAATATTGCGTATTTATTTTTTCTTTTATTTTTCAAAATTATGTTTTCTTTCTCTTCTTCGGGGTTTTCTTGTTCCTCTTCTTCCTCTTCTTTGGGGTTAATTACTATTCTATATTCTATATAGAATATAGAATATTCTATTATTCTATTCTATTTAATAATATCTATTCATTAGACATAAATTTTGTTTGTTAATATTAAATAAACAAAATAGAGAATATCTAAAAAAAGTATATTCAATCATAATTCTAAAATTAAAAAATTTTATATATATATATAAAGGCTAAAAGATATAATATAATAGTCTCCAACAAACTATACATCGTATCTATCATAATAGATAGAAAATTAATTCATTAATTCATTAATTAATGATCGAGAATTACTGAAATTTAAACTTCTTATTTTCTGACGATTCTTATTTTCCGACCAAAGTGGTTCGACCCAAGTCTTCTCAATTTTTATGACGACGTAGAGGTCGAGTAACCAATTCAAGTACATCTTTTGCATTGGCAAACCCATGAATCTGAGCAAAAGTAAATTCAACTGACCATTTAGTACTAATCCCTCTTGCTTCTAGAGGGTTAGCATGAGCCATTCCCGTGATAGCTAAATCGGGTTGTAATTCGCGTATACGTCGTATTTGATTCGAATTATCCGGTTTCTCCACAATTCGTGGTATTGGTACACACATCTTTATACATGTATCTCGTAAAAGAGATAATTCAGCAGCTTGATATCGTTTATCCATATACGGAATGCCAATTTCATGAACAATCATTCCACATCTGATTAAGAATCTTGCTAGAGATGCTTCTAGCAGATTGTCTCCTGTGAAGAAGACAGACTTGCCGTGCAATAAATCAAGATAATCTTTTAAACTTGCCCATATTTGTTCCTCTCTTTCCTCCAAACCTTGGGGTTGAACACCAAATACAGCACAAATCTTTTCAATCCAAGCACGCGTTCCGTCTGGACCGATAGGAAAAGGAGCTCCAATTAATTGACATTTTTCGCGTCTTATCAAAGTTGTCGCTGTCCGACTCAAAAATGGGTGAACACCACAAACATAAACTTCATCACCCAATGATGGAAGATCTTTATATTTTTGAGCAGGTAACCAACCTGAGACCTTGACGGATTGACGTTTTAATTCTAGATTTAGTTGAGAAGCGACGCTGGACGGTAATGATCCAAAAAGAACTAAGGAAGGGTGAATTGCATATTGAACCAATTCCTCTTTTTTTCTAGAAGTCAAAAAATTTTGTATAGTTTCTTTTCGTTCATGAACGGATAATTCCGTTTCTGGACAACGATGTGCCATCGCAGCTAACACAGTATCTTCTCCTTGAGTAAAGGCATAATCGAGTCCATTCGCTCTTGCCACTAGAATTGGGATTCCAATTTCCCATTCTAGTTTGGGTGCCATACCTTCCAAATCCATTTTGATTATCTCTGTAGTACAAGTACCGATCCATATTATTACGCTAGGGTCTCTATCTTTTCTTATTCGAATACAAAGCTTTTTTAATCCTTCATAATCATTCAATTGAGCCGAGATATCTCCTTCTTCTAATTCTGCCATTGCATAGCGAGGCTCTGCAAAAATCATTACTCCAAGTGCATTTTGCAGAAAATAACCGCATGTCTTTGTACCCACAACTAAAAAGAAACTATCTTCAATTTTTTGATATAACCAAGATACACAGCTAATTGGACAAAAAGTATGATAATTACCTGTCTCACATTCGACAGTGAGAGTTTCATCAATTTTCAGTGACATAAATGATTATAACTATGTTGATTAAACCATCGTAAATCCAAGTAAATTTTTCTTATTATTTTGATCTTTGCCCTTATCAATAGGATTGAGATAAAGGTCAGAGAGTAGATTGAATAATTCCCGATCTGGAATCTCCTTTGGCACAATACCTTCTGGTTGGGACAATATTTGATCCGCTATATCTAAATAATATTCACATACATAGTTCAGAGATGGTTCGGATCCAACCATTTCAAATAAGGTTTTCCCTTTAATCCTAGAAATTCGAATATCTTCAATAAGAGGTAACACTTCTATTACGGGCATTGGACAGGCTTCCACATATTTCTTGATAAGATCTCTTTGGGATGTACGATTTCCAACCAAACCTACTAATCGGAGTGGATGTGTACGAGCTTTTTCCCTGATAGAAGCAGTAATACGATTAGCTGCAAATAATGAATCAAATCCATTATCTGTAATAATGAGACAGTAATCTGCATAATTCAACGGAGCAGCAAAACCTCCACAAACCACGTCACCCAATACATCAAATAATATTATATTATATTCGTAAAATGCATTTAATTCTTTTAACAATTTCACAGTCTCTCCTACCACATATCCCCCACATCCAGCACCTGCAGGCGGCCCCCCAGCTTCGACACAGTCTACCCCCCCGTAGCCTGCATGAATTACATCTTCGGACCAAATATCCTCATAATGATAATCTTTGGACTGCAAAGTATCTATAATTGTAGGTATCAAAAATCCTGTGAGAGTAAAAGTACTATCATGTTTAGGATCACATCCAATCTGTAACACGTTTTCACCACGTCTAGCTAGGGCAATTGAAATATTACAACTAGTGGTTGATTTACCGATTCCGCCTTTTCCATAAACTGCTATTTTCATCTTTTGATCTCCTTTTATTTCTTTTTATCTCCCGAACTTGTTATGTTAACAAGTTCGATCTAATTTTGAGTTGAACTTTGCCTTATATTATAAATTGTAATATGTTACAATATTACATTGTGTTAGTTATAACATTCTTTTATAGTGTTATAATTATAACATTATTGTGTTATAATACTATATGTATGTAACACATACACATATGCATAGGTTCTTAACCACTCATCATTTGATGAGTTATCAAAAACTCACAACGGCGAACGACGGGGATCGAACCCGCGCGTGGTGGATTCACAATCCACTGCCTTGGAACCACTTGGCTACGTCCGCCCTAAACTAATTGATAGTTTCTACGGTCATTCCATTTCAAGAATGACCGGTTGGTTCTACAACCCCGAAAATGAACAATGAACTAATAATGAAACTATTTTATTAGAAAATATTTATTGATTAATTGTGTTATAGTATTTATTTTGTAATTTGTTGCAGTTAGTGACATTTCTATTATTGAAACAATAATAGTTTTGGGTATTCAAAAAAAGATCTGAGCCGATACTTATTATATATAATATGCATCCATGGCTGAATGGGTAAAAGCACCCAACTCATAATTGGGAAGTCGCGGGTTCAATTCCTGCTGGATGCACAGTAAACAGTTATTGTGCTCTGCTCGCAATAACTTTTAAGAAAACTTAGACGGAAAAAAAGAAAGCAGTACCAAACCTTTCGATTTTAGTACTGCTTTCTTTTTTGCTTTTCAAGAATTGAAAGACACTAACAATTCATCTTGAATAA